GGCGTGCAGCTTTGTCGCTTATATCATATTTTAGAGTGATTTATCAAGTCGAAGGGGTTTACCAACAGCTTCTGAAGGATTAAGCTCGTCAAATTTCCATCAACAGGTGCGGAGAAATGAAAATATGTACACGTAAGTAAACATGTACACGTAAGTAAACTTGATTTTCATCTGAATCCGTGTGAACTACCAATTTTGCCACAACCTACCCATGATAAAAAAAAAAACTTTATAGAAAATTTATAAGAAAATGGATATATATACTTATTTGAGGGGGGATCTGCTAAATATTGTCACCGGTCTCTGTTTTACTCGTATATTATTAATTGAACAATAATTGATATGGTACGGCAAGAGTGACTTATTGGCGTAACTACTAATATGGGGAAAGTCTCAAATTCCCGCGCACTCGCAGGACACCATAAAAAACAATTATGACGTCACAAAATGACGCGGCGACTAAATTGTTTCTCGGACGAATCGCACTCCTTCATATACATCGGGAGTCCATTGATGAAACGGAACGAGAGAAAGTTTAGATGCCGTTCCAGCTGCGATAAAGGCAATAGCTGTATAAATTACAATGAGATACTGGCTAAAAGAGAAAGAGAATCCGACAGCTGTTTTATCAAGCTGAAGCTGTCCGCCAGAAATTCCATACAACAAGGAAAAACCATATACCAGAAAAGATGAGCTAGCTCCACCCATCAGTAGAAATTTCGTAGCTGCTTCGTTGGATCTTACATCCCTTTTTGTATGTCCAGACAGGAAACGAGAAGATAGACTTGATAATTCCAACGCCATGTAAAGGGTGACTAAATCACTTGCCCGGCGAAGAACCATTCCACCCAAACCTGCAGCTAATACGAGAAACGAAAATTCTGCCAAAGCCGTTTTTGAACATCGTATGTAATCAACTGACGACAGAACAGATAATAGCGAACAAATCAATATAAGAAATCGAAATATATAGCTAAAATTACTGATCCGACCACTTCCAGAAGCAGTAAAAATTGGTTGTATCCCCCATTGACACGGTAAAGCAATCGCGCCAATTAACATAGATATTAGCGAAATTCGACGAGGCAAAGTTGTATTTCTGCCTTTGTTTGATAAATCAATTGTAATAATTGTGATTAAACCAAAAATTAAAATACATTCTGGCAAAATTGACAAATTACTAAGTAAAGAAGAGAAATATGAAAAAATAGAATTAGTGTAATTCGTAATAAAAATCGGGATAATATTTGAAAATGAGTAACTTTCCGCTCTATCGATTTCAAAAGGAAATTAGCAAATTAAATACTTTCGTATCTATATGATTGTGTAAAGTAAACCATAATGGCGGGATATTAGTCTCTTCTTACTATTCAATAAATTCGATGACAAACTTTATTGAGTTAAAAGAGAAAATAAATATTAAACTATCATACTTGCGTCATTAATTAAATGAATTTTAATGAAACAGATCGATTTAGGTTTAAATGCCAAACTCTCCGATTTATTTTGGAGGAATTGAGCTTGTTACACACAGGGACTGCTTCTGGTAGTTCCAGGTCAAATCTACGTCGTAGAAGACGTATCGTACTCTTATGCTTACCCGCCAACGTATTATCACATGAAAGTCGTGGTATATATCTCAATCTACGCAATCCGTTTCGATTTATTGAAGCACTGTGATACGAAGAAAAAGTGTTCCAAATTTTGGCGAACCTGTTCAAGATATCATCATCTGATGACGCAGCCCGGGCTAATTTACTAACTGGATATCCATCACTGTCGCGGAATTTCCCTTTTTCCAAAAATTTAACTAGTAGCGAAAATGGAATCCTGGGATGATATCTCCCCCTACTCAATCTACTTCTGTAGGAACCTAACGCAGTTTCAACCTGAACATCTTTTGATGTTGACCGAATGGTTGATACATAACCCAAAAATAAGACACAACTAGTGGATAACAACTTGCTACGTATTTGAGTAAATTCAATTGGATAATGTAAATGAGATCTAACAAATATCAAAATATAACGAATCCATTTCTTTGCAAAATATTGGGCTCCATGAGAAGCTATGACAGATTTGTTTTTATATCTTCCAAAGTGAATGCATAAACTTCGAATGAGGCAACGGTTGACACCTAGTGTATCTAATTGAGAAGTATATTTAGAAACACATCTATTTTTTAAATTTACGTTATTTTTATCAGGATACACAAAAAATCTCGGTTGCAGTTTGCGCATTCGCCTCCATGACAGTAACAATATTGAATCAATTTCGTAAGTGAAAAAATTTTGGAGTAGCATATCAATACTTTCATGTTCTCTTTGTTTCCAAGGTCGAGGTTGAATAAATTTCCCATACGAAATTTTGTATGCATGAATAACTATTCTTAATAAATGTAGGAATGAGACATCTTTAACTCGTCGGCGAAACAAGCGAACTAGAGTTTCTAGGTGAAGATTTTGTGACATCTCAATTTTCGAGACGTGGCTAGATTTTGGCAATCTATCTTCCGAAAATGAAAATATTGAGTGAGTAGACTGTGAAATTGTTGAATTGTTATTCGTTTTACTGACCAACCGACACGAAAGAGGTATTGCCAGAATTAGACATATTGTTTGTAGAAGTACATAGAGGTACAAGTTGATATCGATCCGACTGCCTCATTTTCAAACAAATTCTGAATAGAAAATCTCTGAGTAATCTTGGTAGCGCACGCTATCAATTAAACGCTTTGTTGCTATTGCATTACAAGTTCCGAAGACTAAATTTAGGCCTTGTCTATCTAAACAAGACTTGCAAGCGACTGAGTGGAGATTATCTCTAAGTAGAAGAAGAAGTAGATATGAGAAGCAATCTTGATTAATGCTAAGCCATTCACTTCTATGTAATAGATCAAACCTAGGAGGAGATCCGGAGGTTATTTTCGTTGCGGTAACTCCTAAACATTACTATATTTTGTAATGACTTTTCCCCGGAGGATTCGATGTATTAATAGCTAAATTTTAATTATTTGAAAAAAATGAAGATGGAACTGTAACTATTTCACCATTGTACTCAAAAGTGGTGAATAATCTGTTTCGTTGAACAAAGTGAAATCCGAAGATAGTAAATACTTACCAACTAATGTAGCAAATACTTACTAATTTGGTTTCTGCATGGGAAGTATCCAAGCAAGTGAAATATTTATTGATTTGATCCCCGTTAATATGCTGAGCCGCAACTATCTTTTAAAAAGTCGTGGCGAGTTATACTAAGTAAAATTTTTCTTATGGTTAAGTTGTCGTTTAACCTCTAATCCCAAATTGGATTGGGTGAAGAAACTCGTTCCGGTAGTAATTATGTTGTTGTCTCGAACTATCTCTGACCCCCCCCCTTTTTCCAACTTTTTATCACGCTCAGAAAAATATGTCCAATATCACTTCTTTCGAAAAAGGTTTTGATGGAGAACCAGTATTCCCTCCGAAATATTCTACTTTTTAGGGGAATGCCAAATACGGCGTAGACATAAAGTATAAGTAAAAGGGAGGGATAATACAAAAGCATCTGGAAAGATCTGTAAACTAGGCCCATTAGATTCTCCTAAAATTTGATTTTCAATTAGAGCTTGATTCCAATCTATTCGAGCACCTTAGCCCGTTTCAAAATATCACGAACAATTGCTGTTGATTGAGCTCCTTGTTTAAGTGGGGCAGCAATAGCAAGTAGATCCAATTGAGTTTGTCCTTTCCTGGGGTTGTAGAAACCAACCTCTTCGATGGCTCTACCTTCTCTCCGAGAATGGGTATCAATTGCAATTATTCGGTAAGTAACCTATCGGGATAGGTAGGTACACACGGGGCGGACCCCCCCCATGAAGCCGTAGATGAAACGTTAAATTCGTGCGGCTTAAGGTACAACTTCAGTTAAATAGGTAACTGCCCCATCCAGTAGCAGAAGGATACTTCTAACTCACATTATATGACGCGGATATTATCCAGTTTGTTGAGTTATCTCCTTACGAATTATTATTTTGTAAGAAACAAAATTGTCGGGTAAATACTTTAGATAAATGAGGGGGCGGGCTAACCCCCCCCCTTTTTTATATTTACCCGCCAATGAGTTTCGGTTGAATATCGAAAATCCCCTCGTCCGTAGATCTATTTTAAGTAGATCCTTAGGTTTGGGCCTAACCCCGAGGTCTCTCCCAAATTAAGAGTCGGTAGCAGCAGAACCCATCTTCATAGACCCTAAAAAAATTCATTGATTAATTTTTATTTATACCTGTTGAATTTTCAACAATTTTAGATAAATTAAAAATTAATCAAGGTAAATTGGAGGTAAGGTTGTTGAATCATCCGAACCCAGTAATGCTAGATCAACCCCACCGAAGTCAAGCTTTAAACCCCCGGTAAAAACATACAAGATAATGGACTAATGAGGTTTTACCGTCCCATTTATTGTAGATAACCATGGATCTAATTTCCCTCCCCAAAAAGATAAATAGATTCAAATAGGTAAATATGATTCAAGCTTCATCGGGTAATTATTTTTAATAAATGTCGAAGCGGGAACGCTCCACCATTTTAGTGAAACCGGCGGATACCAGACTCCGCAAAAACGATCTCGATACTCGAGTCACACGTTGCTTCTTACCATATTGCTTCAAGCGAGGTTTCACCATAATATCTAAAAACCAAGAATTAATTTCCTGCTAAATACTTAGTTGCCCCGGTATCTTGGATTGAAATTTCTGGCACAAACTCTACGACGCAAAATGAAGTTAAGCAGACTGAAACTTATTCTGAATTGTCATCTACACAGTTTATCAAATTAAGTACTTGATTTTTCTTTAGCCTCATACATGACATCAATTGTAATTTCTAAAATATTCCTTTGTTTTGCAAAGACTTCGGTGTTTTTTTTGGTTCTCCCCCTTACAAAACCAGGAATTCTATTTGGTTCTGACTCAGCTTCGGGAGTCCGATTAATATCTCTTCTATCTGTTGATAAAGACTTGGTGCTTACTTTCTTAGTGTCGTGCCCTCCGAAAAGATTTGGTAAATGCTCTTCCATACCCAGACTAAATGAGTTATAAATTAGATCAGCTATTTGATTGGTTCCTTCGTAACCTAGAAAGGGTCGATATCCCAGAGGAAAGTTTTGAATATGAACCGGTGAAGAAATGACCCCGCACGGAATATCAATACGTTTGCCGATATGACGCTCCATTTGAGTTCCAAATATGGCGGAGGGTTCAATACGAGCTATCGTATCTCCGACTTCGGTATGATCTTCCGTAACTATTACTTCATTGCATAAATCCCGAACTTGCTCGTTGAACCATTCCGCATCATGCTTGCAATACGTGCCCGAGCAACTGACACGAATTCCCATTTCTTTAACGAGTATTTTAGTAATTGAGGCTGCATGAGTCGCATCACCGAAAATTACTGCTTCTTTTCCGGCTAAATTTTGACAATCAATAGACTTTGAAAACCAAGCTGCTTGAGAAACAAATTTAGTTTGATTGTCAATATATAATTTGTAGTTAAGTCTCTCTTCTGCCAGCGCGAAAGCCCACACATTCACAAGCTTTTCAATCTGTCTAGTAAAATCAGCTGTGTTTGAAATTCCCATGGGAGTTATAGATATGTAGGGCATTCCATATTCTTTTTCGAAAAAAGCTGCTGTCATCAAGCCTACTTCGCGGTAAGGAATTATATTAAACCAAGCTCTTGGCAAATCCTTCAAATATTTGAGATACCCCCCTTCCGGGATTACTTGATTGACTGAAACTCCCGATTCTCCAGGTAGACGTTTCAATTCGCGACAGTCATGTTGATTATGGAAGCCTGAGGTGAAAATTCCTATAATATTTGCTGAAGGTACGATTGTTACAGGTCGGTCCAAAATACTTTGTCTACGAGCCCTATCCAGATGAAATCGAATTATTTGTTCCAAAGTTCTATCCGCCGCTTGAAGCTCATTAACTCAGTGATAATTAACATCCGCGAGAATTACATCAGATTCAGAAGACAAGGAAGCTCGCTCCACAAAATTTTGTAGATCCTCTTGTAAAATACTAGAGGTACACGTAGGTGTCAAAACGATTAGGTCGGGGTGTTATTCCTCATCTTTTCGGCTTATGCTGTTTATAACCTTCTCTTGAGACCCACGCGCTAATACGTGGCGATCCACTACACTAGCAGTTACTGGGGTGAAATCCCTCTCCCTCTCCGACATGGAACGCATTACGTTGAAGTAGTCATCTCCCAGAGGGGCATGCATTATAGCATGTACATTCCTAAAGGAACTCGCTACTCGTAAAGTACCTATGTGAGCGGGTCCAGCATACATCCAATAAGCTAATTTCATAATTTAATTTTGGTATCATTTTGTTGTTTCGCATCATAGAGGGATCTATTGCTATATGTGTCTTATCATCATAATATAAACTGGGAGATCCCCCGAGGGAAACTATCACATCGAGCATATTGAGAGAGGAGTAGGTAGCAAATCGAAGGTAGAAATAAGATTTATGACTTCTTCAATTTTGACTACATGAAAATGTGTAAGATCTTTTCTTCTTCTTAGAAGAATCTGGGACGGAAGGATTCGAACCTCCGAGTGACGGGACCAAAACCCGCTGCCTTACCGCTTGGCCACGCCCCACAAATGGTGGGTATGACGACTATCTCACACCTTGAGTTTTCTGTCAACCGGCTTTTTCAGTTATTTGTTCGGTTACAAAAGAATAACAGGAAAAGAGATTGAACTAGTTTAAAACTATTAGTACTTCATAAAATGAACCGAAAGGGGATACTTAAGTAGAAGTTTATTCAAATATCACTTCGGCCTGGCAAGTTTTCTATTTTGAAGAATCCTATTTAGTCAAATGAGGGGACATATAATAATATATAACCGACGGGTCAACCGATTGAAAGGTGATGTACAAACGCGTCGGATATAAATTACCTGTTACATCACTGGAGAATGAAGATGGTAGTCTCGTACAATATCTATCTTGAAAATTATATTCACCTCAGTGGCGCTTCCTTTGCCAAATTACCCGAAGCTTATGCAATCTTTGATCCAATTGTAGATGTAATGCCAGTAATACCAGTCTTTTTTCTCCTATTAGCCTTTGTTTGGCAAGCCGCTGTTAGCTTTCGATAACTAAGTACTGGGGAGTTGCTTAATCACGGAATCCCCCGTTCTTCGACAAATAATAAAATTATCAAATAGTTGAGGTTGGAAAAATATAAAAAGGCGAGGGTCACTACAATTCAAGCAAAAAAATTAATTTTGGTGAGGGAGAACTCTTTCACCCGCTTCTGGCATCTGCAGGCGGAGGTATCAGTCTTGCCATAAAAATAATAATAAATAAGAATAAAAAAAATACTGGATAAAATAAATAGAATTTGTCAAATAAAATAACGACTAGTGAAAGCCAAGTCCTTTCTTCCAATTGGGGGAGAAAATCACACCCGTATATTCATGCAAATATAAGTGGTAGATGTAAATTGGGTATTCCAAACGAAGTTGCTTTGCCTTATTTTATACCTAGTCTTAGAAAAGATGGAGATTTTATCATGCTTACCCTTAAACTATTTGTCTATGCAGTAGTGATCTTCTTCGTTTCTCTATTCGTTTTCGGATTTTTGTCGAATGATCCTGGACGAAACCCCGGACGTAGAGATTAGGCAGAAGTAGACGCCTCAGTTTTGTTGTTAGTATCAGCTTTTCAATCTACCAGTTTAATTTACTAAAAATAGTAGGAGAGAGAGGGATTCGAACCCTCGGTACATATGAGTTGTACAACGGATTAGCAATCCGACGCTTTAGACCACTCGGCCATCTCTCCGAGCGACTTATATTTACATATTTATTATATATTTTAACACGGAGTTAAGTTGTAAGTCTATACCTGCAACCTACATCTACAATATGGTTTGCGTGAAAAGGAGGTGACCTCGCTTGCGTATTACTTGCCAGAGTCAAATTCGGAACTAATTTTGATTCCAAGTAATTTGTTTATGTAATAAAAAAAATTGTAACTAAATTCATTGGGTACAAGTCGAAAATTTCCCCCCCCCCAAGGGGGGTTCGATATTTCTCCATCCCAGCTAAAATTGACAAATCTGCTTCCGCAGCTTGAAGTAAAAGACAATATGAAACAATGGCCAATCCAGCAGCTAGAAAGTTCTCCGTGGGAGCATTAAATTAATAAATTTCACTTTACTAAATTGATTCCATGAGTTTTTTCTGCCCCCCCCCCTACCCTTTTTGTTTTGGGTGTAAGTGAAAAATAACTGAAAGAAAAGAGTTAAATAAATAAATATATCTGTTTAATTAAACAAAAAAGATTTCTCAGTATCAAGATAGATTTATGAAAAACGATAGAAGGAGGGGTAGTGAATCTAGAAATAATTGCACAACTTACTATCTTGGCATTAGTAGTTGCATCGGGACCATTAGTAATTGCACTATTGGCAGCCCGAAGGGGTAATCTTTAATACGGGCAATACAACCATGTAAATGGTAATTACGTATATATATACATATGTATATATATACGAGGAGTGGGTGGGTGGGGGCTCTCCAAAATCAGAGGTAAATACGGTTGGAACGTCTCGCCGATGTAGAATTTGTTGGTATAATACAAATGTATCGTAGCGGGTATAGTTTAGTGGTAAAAGTGTGACTCGTTTAAAATTGATTTTACTAGTTAAGGGATCTTTCAAATTGAATCTTGACTAAATCAAGAAGCTTATTTTTACAAAGGTATATCTTCTTTTCTTTACTAGTTATTGGTGTGAAAAAAATTAGTGTGGGAAAATGCGCAATTCCCGTTACTCTTGTACGAAGTCGTACTTATTGGTGACGAAGCGGGATTAGTTTGGTATGCTAAATACTTGGCACGATTCCAAAAAAAGGAAAAATTAGGAATCTATGGGTAGACATCTAAAATATTTGTTTCATCGTCACTGAACCTTGGAGAAAAATCCAAGCTCGAAAGTTACAGGTGGATTAATCTTGGTTTATCAAGATTGTCAAGTGAAGCACTTATTTGTTTAAACAATAAGAATTGCTTCCGACTCGGTGAGAAATACTTCCCTAAGGATTTTTGAAAGTAAAAATAAAGAACGAGGTAAGAAAAAAGAATTGGCTAAACTAATCCCCTTTCTTTTTATTTAAAGGATCATCTAAGCAGTATATTCATGCTACATGGACAAAACATAAGCAAGACTGACATAGATTTTATGAATACCAATAACTCAAATTAGGACGGCTCCCTCCTCGAACAATAGAGAAAAGGAGGAAGAAGTCCCCATATATTTCAATATGGGGGAAGACTTGACACTCGTAAATGTAGTTTTGATATACACCTCTTACTCCTGAAACGGGGGATACGGTTCACCCATCTTTCACATGTTCCATTTCGATAAATATATACGGACGAATTTTATCTCAGTTTTGTACTAGCTTAGCCTCCTTGATTTTCATAAAGGAGCCGAATGGGCGGAAACTTCCACGTTCGGTTCTGGATTAGCGATGTCACAATCATTTGTTGCCGTCGACTATAACCTTTAGCCTTCCAAGCTACTGATGCGGGTTCGATTCCCGCTACCCGCTGTTGAAGCTGCGAATCCCGAAGTTCCAGTCGAGTTAACCCCTTCACCCATAAATCGGGTCGTGAACAAACTGAAGTTCCTGTTTGTTCACGATTTGGTAACTAATCTGGAGGCATATTCATAATTAATCAAAAAATAGATAGAAAGAAACGCCCATCGTCTAATGGATAGGACAGAGGTCTTCTAAACCTTAAGTATAGGTTCAAATCCTATTGGGCGTAATTATGTGCCTGAGGCAATTCTGTCGACGTAGATGAATTGGAAGCGGTTGAATAAAGTCCAGGGGTTGTCTTACCCCCTCTCCCAAGTGGAACTTGCAACTTTATTACTTATTTCTCTTGCAATGTAAAAATTTCTGTTGACTCTTTAATCGCTTCCTTTAGAAGTGTCTCCGCTTGTTCTGTAAATACTTTTGCAGAACGAATAATTTCACCAAATTTAGGTTTGCTAGTTATTACATACTCACGTAACTGAACTAAGAATCGTTTGACTTGTTCAACTTCTGGTACGTCCAAATATCCGTTGACTCCGGTGTAAATGGTAGCCACCTGTTCCTCCACCGATAATGGGGCTGATTGAGACTGCTTAAGCAACTCACGCAATCGCTGGCCCCTGGCTAACTGATTCTGGGTAGTCTTATCAAGATCAGAAGCAAACTGTGCGAAAGCCTCCAATTCTGCAAATTGTGCCAATTCCGATTTCAACTTGCCAGCCACTTGTTTCATAGCTTTTATTTGGGCTGCGGAGCCCACTCTAGATACAGAAATACCCACATTTATTGCTGGTCGAATACCAGCATTAAATAGATCTGCTGATAAAAATATTTATCCATCCGTGATAGAAATAACATTGGTAGGGATATAAGCTGAGACATCTCCTGCTTGTGTCTCAACGATGGGTAAAGCTGTCATGCTACCTTCCCCTAATTGGATACTTAACTTAGCCGCTCTTTCTAAGAGACGGGAATGTAGGTAAAAGACATCTCCTGGATATGCTTCTCGCCCAGGTGGTCTTCTTAATAGTAAAGACATTTGTCGATAAGCTTGAGCTTGTTTAGAAAGATCATCATGAATAATCAGGGTATGCTGCTTGCGATACATGAAGTATTCGGCCAAAGCTGCTCCCGTATAAGGAGCGAGATATTGCAGAGTGGCTGGGGAGTTCGCGGTTTCCGACACTACGATCGTATATTCCATGGCGCCGCGATCTTGAGAGGTGTCTACTACCTGAGCCACAGAAGAAGCTTTCTGACCAATGGCTACGTAAACACATATAACACTTTGACCTTTCTGATTCGAAATTGTATCTGTAGCTACTGCTGTTTTACCAGTCTGTCTGTCACCAATAATCAACTCCCGTTGGCCACGACCAATAGGAATCATGGAATCAATAGCAATAAGGCCTGTTTGTAAAGGTTCGTAGACGGAGCGTCTCGAAATAATACCCGGAGCGGGGGATTCGATCGACCTAAACTCGGAAGCTGGGATTTGGCCCCTCCCATCAATAGGTTGGGCCAAGGCATTTACGACACGACCTAAAAATGAGTCACTAACTGGTATTTGGGCAATCTTTCCCGTTGCTCTTACAGAGCTTCCCTCTTGTATGGTCGAACCATCACCCGTCAGTACGGCCCCAACGTTATCAGATTCTAGATTCGGAGCAATTCCTGCTGTACCATCCTCAGATTCCACTGATTCACCAGCCATTACTTTGGTAAGTCCATGAATACGGGCGATCCCATCTCCGACTTAAAGTACGGTACCGATGTTAACAACTTTCACTTCTGGGACATACCCCTCAATTTGCTTGCGAATAATGCTACTAATTTCGTCAGGTCGAATATTTATCACCATTTTTGCAAGAAGAAATATTATTGGAAGAAGTAGAAATAGAACCCGTTTCACAATGAGATTAAGTAGATGGAAACTAGTAGCGAAATTGAGACTAGTCAGATTTGTTGTCTATGGCTCTGAACAGGCCGATGTGATAATCAACCATTCGTAGGTGCAGTTGATTATCCAGACGACTAGTTAGGCTTTCCAGAGCCCTTTCAGACGCTAGTCGAGAAACTTGCCGCCGAACCTGCTCAATAGCGCGTTGTTTCTCGAAACGAATTGCATAATTCTTACTATCTTCCAACCCCTTTAAATCTTCGTCAGCTGCATCGACCAAATCCCGCTGTTCCCTGTCCATTTGGGTAAGTCCATTAATTCGGATCTCATCCGCTTTAATTTTTGCTTGCTGCAGACGAATACGAGCCTTCCGAAGTTTGTTAGAAGCTTCTTCGTGACGTTCTTCCGCATCCTGAATTGTATTCAAAATTGTTCTTTCACGATTTTCTAAAAAATTGATCAATGAAAGTGGATTACAGATCTCCAAGAATCGGAGACTAGTGATCTCTTCCCAAACCGAACATGGATGTTTCGATCCATTCGGCTTTCCTGCCCGTTTCTACCGATAAATTGATAGAATCCAACAGACATTGTTTTTGCACGCGGGCTTGCCTCCCCTCTTTTTTCCATTGACTAACAAAATTCATCTCGACTATGCTTAGATGAAATAATAAATATTTAAAAAAGAAATAAAATTGAGGACTCTCCCAGATAATTACTAATTATTTGAGAGCCGCTTGTTCCGAGTGGTATTTATCTTGTATGGGTTGTCTATTCAGCAAATTGAAGAAGATTGAGCTGAGTCAACTCTGATATTTCTCCATCTATATATCTACTTAGGATAGGTATCTATTTCGAGAAGTGATACAAATCAAAGTATTCCTGATATGGGCGTCATATACCGAATACGGTGAATAATGCTTTCCAACCGCGATTTGGCTTACGCGCCGGGGGAGAGAGAACCCCAATTTTGCCAAGACTTCAAGCAATTTGGCTTTAACCATATTGACGGCAGTCCCGGTGATCCGTTAGCAGAAGCAAAAGTTTCACCGATTACACGGAATGCTCCGGTTCTTGCATAACATTTATTTACAGGGAATTCGTCGGGGTTTTGCACCTTCTCTGGTTTGGGTGCAACTGGGAGAAACAGCTACCCCACTCGGATATACGACTCGCACACACCCCTCTTCCATAGTAAAACAATATACCTAGTACCAAAATTAAGTTAATTAGATTTATCTCTGAAATATTCGTGTTTAAACCAATACTTGCGGCGAGAGTCCAATCACTTGAAGAAGCAGGGATCTCACTTACACTTCTCATAATCCTTTCCCTCCTGGAATATTTTGCAAGAATTGAACAACCTCTGGTCCAGCCTGAAAAGAAGTCACAAACTCCGAAATCCGAAGAATCAAAAGAAAACCGCGAGAGGGACAATATTTGCCGAGTCGCCAATTTTGGCAACTTACTTATATTGGTTTACCCTATTTGTCAAAACTTCTTAGTTAGTAGAGAGACAGGGAGAGTCACAACTAGACGCTAGAGGAACTCGAGTGGGTAGATGTAGCGATGACTTCCCACTACCACTAGGCCCCCCCCTCTAAACTAGCGTTTCACCACTGATTCGAAAATAGTTTAGTGAGGGAAGGGTAGGTGCAACAAACTATTTTCCATTTTAAATAAGTTAAACAAATGGATTTGCGAATAACGGAGCTAGAGCTACAACTAATCCATAAATTGTCAAAGCTTCCATGAAAGCCAAACTCAATGATGAAGTACCTCGTATCTTGCCTTCTGCTTCTGGCTGTCTCGCAATACCCTCGACTGCCTGACCTGCAGCAGTGCCCTGGCCAACACCGGGGCCGATTGAGGCAAGGCCTACAGCTAACCCAGCAGCAATAACAGAAGCAGCAGAAATCGATGGGTTCATATTAGTCTCCTCCTAATTTATTTACATTAATCAATATTGTTTCGTTGTATGCTAACTAGACTCGTTGCAATGAAGACTTTCTAGTAAACGTCAACCGAGAAATCAATTCTACATGAGTCTAATCAAAACATGAGTCTAATCAAAACTAGTCATATTGCGTAACATGTCATATTGTTAATATTGAATTTGGAAAAATAGTGAAGTATGTTAAGAACGCATCTACTTCCTATGTCGATCAGTGCGATTTTCTGCCTAATTTAATAAAGTTGTATCGGATAAATTTGAGTATTTGGTAATACTAATTATTATCTACTGAAACATGTTCATTCTAATTTTGGTGCAAGTAACACTTAATCAATTCATCCAATATGATGTGAAATAAGAGTAACTTAGACATAAACCAGTTCAAACAAGAAGCAAAAAAACGAGATAAATTGCTTCCTCAATATTTTGTATATCTATATATCTATCTATATCTATCTATCTATATCTATCTATATATATATATATATAGATAGATATAGATAGATAGATATCTTTCACTTCTTCAGTTTGAGCTCGATAATGGGAATTTATACTTCCTCATTTAAAATATTAAATGGCTCGATTTAAATTTGGAGGTCCGTGGGGGAATTACCGACCCCCCCCCCCCCACTACTTCTTTTTTTATCACTATTCGGGGTGGAGGAGAAGACAACAAGGGTCCCGTACTACTACAGCATAATACCACGGAAACGTTTTTTCCCACTACAGCGATTAAATGAATGGTTCTCAAATAAATTATTTTGTAATTACCATAGTCTTTTGTAACGACTTATTCCAGGTAAATTAGTGGTGGCCTTCCATGGATTCCCCAATATAAGCCGCAGCTAAAGTAGCAAAAATCGAAGCTTGTATGGCACTTGTAAATAATCCTAAAGGCATCATGGGTACAGGAACAACTAAAGGTACTAGGGAGACGGGAACAGCTACTACCAACTCGTCAGCCAAAATATTTCCAAACAGCCGAAAACTAAGTGATAGGGGTTTGGTAAAATCTTCCGAAATATTAATAGGTAGTAGTACCGGAGTTGGCTGGATATACTTACCGAAATAACTGAAACCTCTCTTGTGTAAACCCGCATAAGAATGTGCTACTGATGTAGGCGAGGCTAACGCAACAGTAGTATTGATATCATTGGTAGGTGCAGCCAACTCTCCATGAGGTAACTGAATGATTCGCCAAGGGAACAAAGCACCAGACCAGTTGGAAGCAAAAATAGATGGAAACATCGTTCCGATAAAAGGAATCCAGGGGCGGTATTCCTCCTCCCCCATCTGGGTCCTAGTTAAATCCCTAATAAATTCAAGAACATACTCGACAAAATTCTGGCTACCAGTCGGTATGGTTTGCAGATTCCTGGTACCTATAAGAGGTAAAGCCAACAACAATGCGACGACGACCCGGGAAGTTAGAAGAACTTGTGCGTGAACTTGGAAATCTCCTATTTGCCAATGGGAGTGTTAGCCTACTTCTACACTCGATACTTGATACAGATCATCCATCTCATAAATTCGCAGTTGCTCGATGTTCGTAACACCCCCCTCTCAATGGGGAAATTTATCTAAAATATTTAAGGTAATCACTACAAATTAGTTTCTTTTCTTTTTCTAAAGAAACAGAGGCAATTTAGTTTCTGTTTAAATTGGACGATATCCTTAAACTAAGTACGATGCAAATTTTTCTTCCTATTTCATTACAAATTGTCGAGGCAGTTATTATCCTTGTCTTTTGCTAATTTACCTCAGATAACTTTGAGTTTAAGCGACCTGCACAAATGGCTAATGCTGGTTTGTCCAATATCCATCGGATTGAGGGTCGCGCGTCGTCATTACCGGGGATTGGGATATTCACAAGATCCGGATCACAATCTGTATCGACAACACAAATTGTGGGAATGCCTGAAATAATACATTCCCTAAGAGCAACAGATTATTCGTGCTGATCAGTAATTGTCACAATATCGGGTAAGTCTGCCATATATTGAATGCCACCTAGACACTTTCTCAGTTTAAGTAGTTATCCTCTCAAAATCGCCGCCTCTTGCTTTGGAAGTTGGTCGAACTCCCCCGTATCTTCTACGTTTTGTAAATATTGAAACCTACGAAGACGCATTTCTGTGGTGGACCAATTTGTCGACGTACCGCCTAACCATTTTTCATTCACATAGTGACATTGAGATCTTGTTGCGGCTGATGCTACCAAATCAGCTACCTGATGTTTCGTACCAACCGTTGAAAATTCCTTTCCCTCCGCTGCTGCATCAAATACCAGATCACAGGCTTCAGATGAAAAACGAGCAGTCTGAGTTAGATCGAGAATATGAACACCCTTCCGCTCTGTAAATATATAAGGTGACATCCTGGGATTCCATTTCTGGGTTTGGTGGCCGAAGTGAATCCCTGCTGCCATCATTCCTTCCAAATTGATATTCCAATTTCTCTGTTGCATCTTCCCCTCAGGTGTAAAAAGCTGTAAATTCGTTTCATTTTAACTAAATTTGATACATTATTACAATCTAATGATCAATTTTGTCAGTTGAAACGCGCAAAAACGTCATTTGGTATCGGGGAGGTAAGGAAGGGTCACTCCCCATCTCATTTCAAGATTAGTAGGAGGTGAGAATCGACTCAATCCCGTATGGGTGAATAGATTGGGGCCGACATTTTGCTGCTTGCGGTAATCGCATAAGTCATATTTTATTTCCCAAGTTGGGTTCTTGCTATTCCTGTTTATTTCCAGGTGAAAACCTTTTTGCCTATTCACTTCTAGTTGGCAAACGATTTCTGGACTACCTGTTCCGACAGGGACGGAGTCGCCAAGAATAACGTTTTCTTTCAATCCTTTTAACCGGTCAATTCGACCACGGAGAGCAGCTTTGGCCAATACTCGCGTAGTTTCTTGAAGACTCGCCTCTGATAAAAAGCTAGAAGTATTAAGGGATGCTTTTGTCATTCCCAGTATAATGGGTTCATAGAAAATTGGTTTCTTCAATACACGATTCATCCGTTCCGCCTGTGATAGCTCCACAAGCTCCCCGGGAAAGAATACGTTGGTTATCCCATCTTCCGACGCTACGACCCTTGATGTCAGCTGCCGAATAATAATTTCTAGATGCTTATCAGATATTTTTACTCCTTGAGATTCGTAAACTTCTCTAATTTCGTTAATTAATATCAGTTGGCAGTATTCCATACTTGTCCCAGCACTTATAAGGTGGCTCCATAAGTTACCCATCAATCTTGTAATACCTCGATTCCATCTTCTAGAAAGATATTCGATTCTTACTGAAATAGAAGCAACGGAACGAGATTCTAGCAGTTGCTCAACCTTCGGAAGACCCTGCGTGATGTCTCCGGATTTCAACCTATCATACGGTAATTTTATTGACGTATCTCCCTCCCCGATGATGTCTCCAGATATTTTGTAGGGAACTGCTCCCCGGGTCGCCAACAGGGTTTTACCAGCTCTGACTAATAAGTAATCTCGATAAATGGCTACGACCTGACCGGACTGGAAAAATAAACTACCTCTATGGAAGAATCGATTTCTACTGATTAGTAGTCCTAGATTAATTGAAAAGATTCTACAACTAAGAAATTTTGGTGGCGGATGAATTGGCTTTTCCAATAAAAATCTATATAAAGAAGGATTTATGGCACATCTTAATGTTAATCTGTTCTCATCAATTAGATACCTATGTCGGTGTTCCGACGTATCTGTCGCATACGTATCGGTCGCATACGTATCTGTTGAATAATTGAGAAAGTAACTTCCGAAAAAGGAAGCTTTGCTATTCAGCGCCAAATGAAGGGGATACGGCAAGTGGGAAGTGGCATGCGAAGTCCCCAATAGACCTACCTCTTCAAAATTTAATTGACAACAAGTTAATTTTGATCTCTCGAATTTAACCAGCTTATCTTCAATATTTAGATTTGGATATTTTTCTGAAAAAGATTCACATTTGGAGGTGGATGAAACATTTTTCAGACTCCCGGCTGAGTTGACTATACCCGATTCTGGGCGGTAAAGATAATTACCAACCCTCCTTCCATAGCTATTATTGTTTGAATCAGCAAAAAAATTGTTGCGATGAAAATCAAACGGTGACAAAGTTAAGAAAGACGCACCACGCTCTGACGCCGAATGAATAGTAATGCTTCTATGTTTGGGAGATAAATCGTTGCCGTCGTCGGATAGATTGACTCGAGCAAAAGAGGGCTTGTCGACAGACACCGATTTTTGTGAAATCTGACTGACTCCAAACCTTCTTGCAGGGGAAAACGTCACCAAATTAACCTGAATGAAAGTACCGAGGAGATTGCTGATTCCCACAGTGGTTAGAGATAAATAGTTACTTCTCGCAGAAGAGGTCTCGTCAAAGTGTCTTCGTCGGTCAGACACTAAAAAAGTTCTAACTAATTGATTAGTCGTGTGACTAATCATTTTGATTCTTTCGCCATTTCTATGGGAGATACATTGAAAAATTCTAGCTTTCGTGCGTCTCTGCGTCTTCGGCTTATCGAGGCGGAAAGCTCCTTGCACCAAAGAATCGCTAGAGACTTCGTATTTGACAACTGGTCTTACCGGGACGGAAATCTCTCTCCTCCTGTAAAGTGTAACCGCTTCAAGGTAAACCCAATCCCCGGCTTCGTTTCCATTGGGAATCAAAGTACCTGGCTCTATCAGATTAATGTTTTGCCTGGGTATATTAGTTGTCCCTTCCGGATTGTAAATATATCCGGGTGATACTCTCGCCGTAATACTATTTGTTAATGTCTTTTCAATTCGGATTAGTCCACGTATTTTACTAGTAATAGTATCAGTTATTCGTTCGCCTTCTTCTGCAATAGTATTGTTTGTTACCAAAATAGATGATGAGGATTCATATGTAGTACAAGACTCCTCGGAAATTAGGAAGGAATTGCCTCCCCCGACTACTCTATACCACGAGCTGGAAGTCGTTTTTTCCGACTTGCCATAGAAATCAAATATCTTCTTATCGATAGGTTCAACTTTTACGGTGCCATATCTTATAATCCCCGAAATACCAACTTGATAGCCAAATTTGTCATAGATGGCGAAGATATCACCCCCACCCAAGATGCTGTTTAATTGAACCTCAATATTTACAAAACACGGTTCGTTAAGATTTCCTTCTTGTCTTTCAAACAACAGAGAAACGAATTCAGTTTTTTCGGACCGCTCCACTTTGATATTAGATAAAATATAATTAGATATTGGAAGTTTAGACCAACTTAATAAATATTTTGGACCGATTCCAAATTCTCGAATTGGGTCGACTTCAAATATTTGGATACTTTTTTGCAAACCTTCCACGCTGGCGGCATCAATTTTCTTTTCACCAATTGTTTCGGAAGAATCACACCTCCTTTCAATAGAGTTGAGTTTGACACCGACTCTATCCTGATCTTTATAAAACAAATAGCTTTCGTTGGATTCGCTATAAGTTCCTGAAAGAATCCGGATATGGCCCGCTTCGCGTACGACACGAACGGGATTGCCTATGTAATCGCGTACATGCCACACAAATTTATTCCAGTGAATTTCCCCCTTTAGATTTGGATAGATAGCTTTTTGGATACGCTCTTTGAGAGGAAATTCCTTGGCTCGTACTTCCGCGATGATTTGCCGCGCCTCAACATACTGACCGCTTCGAATCATAAGTAGACTTCGAGCTGGAACGGCAAAATTATGCGTATCGCCACAACGTGTAAGAACAACAGATAGATTATTTCGACACATCCAGGCAGGATGCCCATGTCGCGTACGTGTGGGGTAAACCAGCTTCTCATCGGAATTGATAAGTCCATTAAACGGAATTCGTATGTATTCTGCGATATCGCCCGTAAATACCCCACCTGTATGAAAAGTTCTTGATGTTAATTGAGTTCCCGGTTCTCCAATGGATTGACCTGCGGTGATACCAACAGCTTCCCCCAATTCTACTAAATCGTACTGGGCGAGACTCCAACCATAACACAACTGACAAATCCGGAAAATGCTTTTACGTGTCAAAGGAGATCTTACATATATTGGCTGCGTCGATACTACTGAGTTACTAGCCAGTCCATCACTGATATCTTGATTACGGGTAGCAATACATCTGACATCTCGGTAGATATTATCTGCCAGCACACGTCCAACCAATTTTTGATATGATATTGCTCCAACAGATTTTCCTTTTTCTTCGATGATATTAGGCGAAGCAATACTTTTGGTAGTTTCACAATCCTTTTTGCGTACAGTGATGTGTTGAACCACTTCGACGAGTCTGCGTGTTAGGTATCCGGCATCGGAAGTTCGAACGGCGGTATCCACAACGCCTTTGCGGGCACCATAGCAGGAAATAATATATTCCGTCAGGGATAGGCCTTCGCGAAGGTTTCTTCGGATGGGTAGGTCAATTACTTGTCCCCGAGGATCCGACATCAAACCTCTCATGCCAAGCAACTGATGGACTTGGGATACACTTCCCCGGGCCCCAGAAAACGACATCATGTGCACCGGATTTGAAGGATCGATCATTCTGAAACTTGGATTCATTTCCCGTTTTGAACATTCGCTTGTAGCATACCAGGCTTCAATTGATTGGCGTAACTTCTCCACGGCATGCAGACTACCGTAATGATAATGACGTTCTGACACGTGGCTTTATTTCTCAGCGTCTTGTACAAGCCATCCTCTAGATGGTACTGCTAGGAGGTCGTCGATGCCCAGTGAGACAGATGCTTTTGTAGCTTGTTGAAAACCCGAAATCTTAACTTGATCTGAAATATTTGTTGTAGATGCAATTCCAAAACAAACGACTAACTTGCTGATGAGTCGCCTCATTGCAAGTCTATCCATTGTTTTGTTGCAGAACGGTAATTCGGTTTGATCCGTCATGATAGAAACCTCAACTTATATATCTTCTTATCTTGTGATATTTAGTAATAAATAATTTGAATCTAAGTGACTAATTAAAAATTTATTAAATATAAATAAATATATTTATATTTAATAAATTTTTAATTGCAGTTAGAGGTGGGGATTTTGCCCTGTGTCACCACATCCGGTGCGGACGAAGTAGCACACGAAGAAGCCTTCGATACACCTTGTATCGCTTCTTTTAATTGTTGATTAAGCAAAACACGACCAGCCGTGGTAAGTACATGTATACTTGAAATATACTCCTTCCTACACTTCCTAATCTGATAATTATCATAGGGATGAAGAGAGGTTCCTAAGGATTCATATTGAGATTCAATAGGTAATTCACGAATTTTTGAACTGATCATTTCCAAATTAATTTTCCGTCGAAGCCATAAAAAACTACATAAATCAATTTGATTTAATTCCTTAGCCCTGAGTATGTCGTAGTAACTGCCGAAACTGGGTATTTTGGCGGGGTAGACGTCGCCTCCTCCCACGAAAACGGAATGTCGTCTGCTTCCATAAATTCCTTGCTTATTCTCCATTGTTAATACATAAAGACCGAGAAGCATGTCTTGGCTCGGTACAGATACAGAATCGCCCGTAGCGGGGGATAACAAATTTATGTGCGAAAACATCAGAAGACGAGCTTCAATTTGAGCTTCTAGAGATAGGGGCACATGAACGGCCATCTGATCTCCGTCGAGATCTGCGTTAAACCCCCCACGAACCAATGGATGCAAACGAATGGCACGTCCTTCTATTAAGATGGGCTGAAATGCCTGTATACCTAGCCTATGCGAAGTAGGTGCCCGATTCAGGAGTATCGGGTGACCCCGCATAACTTCCCTGAGAACTTCCCATATGATGGGATCTCTTTCTCGTATCATACTCTTAGCCGCTCGCAGGTTACAAGCGAGATGTCATCCAATCAAGTTACGAATTACAAATACTTGAAAAGGTTCAATTGACATTTCTCGGGGTAATCCACATTGATGCAGCGAAAGAGATGGGCCTACGACAATAACGGAGCGACCTGAGTAGTCGACCCGTTTTCCGAGCAAATTCTCGCGGAATCGTCCTTCCTTACCCTCAATAACCTCTGAAAATGACTTGTAGGGTCTATTATTAATATCCCTCATTGGTTGCCCACGTATACCATTATCAATGAGAGCGTCCACAGCTTCTTGGATAAGTCTTTTCTGACAAACAATTAACCCTTCCGGTGTGAATTCACTGCCTGATAAGAATTCAACGAGGGTATTGTTTCGATGAATTACCTTTCTGTAAAGCTCATTAAGATCGGAAGTAACTAATTCACCTTCATACGATTCAACTATTGGTCTCAATTCAGGTGGAAGAACTGGCAAAAGATGTAAAACCATCCATTCTGGTTTTAGGTTCGTCCGTAGAAAATTCTTGGCTAGTTTCATCCGTCTGACCGGAAGATCTTTCCTCCTTTGAATTGTTCGATCTTCCCATTCATTCTCAACAGGCTTTTGTTTTGCTGACGCTTGCCACTCTAAATGTGCACGATCCATAACACTTTGCAGATCCAAACTAGTTAATCCTTTTTTGACCGCATCCCCTCCGGTGGCAATTTCGTTCCTCTGAAGCGTCTCATAATTTCGGGTGGATAAAAAAGCGGGAAGCATGTTTCTCCAGGATCGGTCTTCGTAATTAAACAAACCTCGCAATCTTAATAGGTTGGGCCTTTCGGCCACGGGCCTAGCAAGAAAAAGATTGGGATAGGTGGGGTGACCCCCCCCCTTAGAAGCGGACACGAGTGTTTCCCCTCATCCGGCTCAAATAACTAAACGTCAAATTGTTTCAATTTGACGTTTTCGGTTTGAGACGTGGTAAAACCGTCTCATCAAAGATAAAGTAGTTGCTCATTACTCGGGTTTTAACTTGTTTTTCTCGAGTAGTCTTGGACCTCCCCCCTCGTATTGAGCTATCTGCCGAAGGATAAGTAGTTTTTCTCTTCCATATTTCTCTTTTATTTTAGTCGTAGGCTGGAGGTATTTTCCTTGTCCCCAATGTGATCACACCCCTCTTTGGGTTTCCACTCCACTTCGACGGCTACTAATTCAATCGAATAGAAAAATCAACGCGATGATTAGATTTTCACAACCATATCATAATAATTTATAAAGTTCTTTTCTTAGGAAAAGAAAACCAAAGGGTTGAGATACACTTGAATTTTGTTCCATCAGCTGAAGTAAAAATAGTTATTACGAAGCCCAATCGCTGGATTTTTGATAAGAATTAACCATGGAGGGGGTCCCCTTTTCATATGCGGTTGTTTTTCTACCGAGTTAGACAATAATCCTCGATCGATGCGAGAGACATGTCGGTTAGAGGCCTCCCACTTTTATATGGGGTGACAGCTTACAACCAATCTGTAATGATCGACACATACAATCGAGTCACACATCGCAATATACTAGGCTTTCTGGTTCTTTAAGAGGTTTGGCAAGTGGATTTGCAATATAACTAGGAATTCGCTTTAAGAACCATACATGGGTTACTGGACACGCAAGTTTGATATATCCCATTCGATATCTTCGAACCCGGGAGTCGGTAAATTCAACTCCGCAATGTTTGCAAAAATTGGAAGACTCTTCCTCGTTATCAACAGATCGGTAGTTTCCACACGCGCAGACGCCACTTCTTACAGGTCCGAGTATCCTTTCGCAAAATGAGCCATCTCTCTCTGGTTTATGAGTTTTGTGATGCAACGTGTAAGGTTAATCGACTTGCCCGACGACGTCTCCATTGGGTAACTCCCTCTCAGCCCAACCACGAATTTGTTCGGGGGAAGCCAATCCAATCTGAAGCTGCTGATAATTAGCTCGATGAATCGTAATAGAAAAAGTTTTGATTGATTTTTCATGAAAGAAGTTTCAATTCGATATCAAATGTTTTTGCTCTGCCTCTCCAAATCTTCTTCAATTACAAAATTGTGCTCCAGATTTAAACCCATGCAACGTAACTCTCGAACTAGCAACCGGAAAGACTCCGGAACGGTATTAGGTTTATCAACAGATTTTCCAGTCATAATTGCACTAAGTACACTGTAACGAGCCTGAATATGATCTGATTTAATTGTAAGCATTTCTTGCGATGTGTAGGACACGCCAAAACCCTCCGAAGCCCAGACTTCCATTTCTCCAACCCGCTGCCCTCCTCGTCTGGATCTCCCCTTGAGAGGCTGCTGCGTAACAAGCGCATAAGGTCCGCTGGATCGCGCATGAATTTTATCGTCGACCTGATGAATTAATTTCATCATATAGGCCTTTCCTGTTGTAATAGGTTGCGAGAAGGGATCTCCCGTTCGTCCATCGATCAATCGACTTTTTCCGGGGTGATCGGGTTCAAATAACCACGGATTGTGAGTACTCGCACTCGCCCTACGAGGTTCTGAAAGTACTAGTTTTCTGGAAGCTTCCCGCTCGTATCTTTCATCGAAAGGTACTATACGGTAATGATTTTCTGGAAACTCTCCGGCTAACCCGAGTAGGCATTCGAAAATCTGTCCTACATTCATTCAGGAAGGTACTCCTAAAGGACTTAATATCATATCGACTGGTGTACCATCTTGCAAATAAGGCATATCCTTTCTAGGTAATATTTTCGACGCAATACCTTTATTTCCATGTCTACCAGCTATCTTATCACCTACTTGTATCTTACGTTTTTACAATATATAAATATGAATAACTTCCGAATCGTTTGAGGTATCGTCTTCGGGATAGACCCACCTGGCGTCAGTGACTCGACCTCTTCCACCAACCGGAACTTTCAGACAGCTTTCTCTTGCGTTAACTAGTTGTATACCAGAAATGGCTTGTAACGATCTACCTTCTGGAGCACGTGACGAATCTGCCCCCTCTTGGGGCGTCAACTTACCTACCAAGGCATCTCCGGTCTCTACCCAAGATCCCGATTCTACGAGCCCGTTATCGTCTAGGTGTCGAAGTATATGACTATCCAATTGAGGGATTTGCTTGGTAACCCTCTCAGCACCCTGATTTGTTACGCGGACTTCAACTTCGTGTCTTTCAATATGAGAAGATGTAGAAATGTCTTCATATATTAGGCGTTCGCTAATCAATACTGCATCTTCGAAGTTGTATCCTTCCCACGGCATGTAGGCTACTAAAATATTTCGACCTGGAGCTGATTCCCCCCTAGCGATTGCTGCCCCATCTGCGATCACTTCTCCTCGTTTCGGCAATTCTCCCGCCAAAGCCGCAGACTTTTGGTTTATACAGGTATTGCTATTGGAACGTTCATATATCCTTAATTTATTATTTGTAATACGTAAAACTACATCATTGCCTGGCACTTCATCATTGCCTGGCACTTCATCGATTGATAATAGTTCAATTCTATTGCCATCAATATATCCGATTTATCCTTCTCGTTCAGATACAACTACACTTCCCGAATCTGAAGCTACTTAACTTTCTGACCCAGTCCCTACAAAGCATCTTTCGGGATTAATTAGTGGAACCGCCTGTCGTTGCATGGTAGAACCCGTCAAGGCGCAGTTCGCGTCATTATGCTCAATGAATGGAATAAGAGAAGCTCCCACAGAAAAATAATGTAAGGGATGAATGCTTCGGAAATCAACTTGTTCCCAAAGGACGCTGAGAAATTCTTGCTGATATCGAACCGGTATGGGTTCCTCCTCCCTAGTTCTCCATTGAGATATTAACGAATTTTCAATTGCTATTCGGCAGTAATCATCTTCAGCAGGGGATAAATAAATTAACCGCTCCTTTTCGGATGATTCCGAAATTTCAAGGTACGGGCTTTGCGAAGATCCGGAATTGTTAACTTCTGCCTGAATAGCTAATGACGAAATAAGACCGGCATTCATGCCTTCCGATGTTTCGATTGGGCAGATACGTCCATAATGGCTAAAATGAATATCTCTAGCTTGAAAACTGGCAGTTCGCCGCGTCAACCCTCCAGGCCCTACAGAACTTAATCTTCGTTTATGAACCATTTCCGATAATGGGTTGATTTGGTCTAAAAATTGTGATAGGGGGTGCGATACGAAAAACTCTTTGGAAGTTGCTATTACTGGCGCAGGCGTCACTAATCCCCGGGGCGTTATCGCACGTTTGCGCCTAGCAGCCCTAGATATATTTTGCCGAATTGAATTCTCTAAACGGTTTAGAGACAATTTTAATTGTTCTTGAGGCGAATCCGCTACAGACCGAACACGTCGATTTTTCAGGTGATCTATGTCATCAAGGTTGCCCATTCCGTAACTTATTTCTATTGAATGATCTGCGGCTGCTAATACGTCTTGAGGTAGTAAGAAATGTTCCATTTCAGGTACATCAAGAGTTAGTTTGATATTTAGGTTTCGTCGACCAATCCGCCCTAACTCACATCTATGCTGAGAAAACCTCTTCTATAATTCCTTGAATATAGATTCCGAAAATGAGATATCCGCATCTGTGGCGGAGTATAAGTGTTTGTAAAGTTCTGCTGTAGCATCCTCCGACGATTTGAGGCTCCCCCCCTGTTTTTTCAACATATTGGAAAAAATTTTTGGGTAGCGAACATTTTGCAAGATATCTTTTTCACCTAATCCCATAGCTATTAATAAGATCAAGATGGATATTTTCTTTTTCTTGCTAATACGAACCCAAATTTTATCTTTCCTATCGATTTCTGGTTTGAATCTCCCTCCCCAATCCGAAATTGCAGTGCTAGTATATGTGGAAATTCCTTTTTGATCCGATTCTCGGTTGTAGTAAATACCGGGACTTCTTAATATTTGATTGACTAAAACTCTGGCAATTCCATTGATAATAAACGTACCCTTAGAATTCATCCAAGGAATAGATCCAAGTCGCACGTCTTCTTCTTGTACTACTCCATCTTTGTTACGAATCAATTAAACTGGTACATATGGATCGGATGAGTATGTAATGCATTGATACGCAGCATCTCTTCCTTCGACTGAAGGTTGTGTCAATTGGTACTGTCCACTAATAGATCAGAATTCGACTTCCTTATCTGTGTCTTCAATTTTCGGAAAATTTTCAAGTTCTTCAAGCAATCTTTCATGAACAAATCGATTAAATCCTTCAAATTGAATTTGTGCAAAGTCTGGTAATACGGGCATGTTTCTATTCCCCCCTAATTCCTAATAAAGTGATAAATCCAGACCCATCCTCTAATCAAAGTATATTGATTAGGTTTCCGTATTTTCATTTTTCTATGTGTGAGATGTTGCATCCCAAACCTCAGAAAAATAGGTAACCAATCTATCCTATGTTTATTTTTTAATTTCTTTTTTTTTTTTAAGTTAAAGAGTCATATGACAACAAATAAACAAGAAGGTGTGGAAGAGGTGATGTTCTATCCCTACCAAAAATTTTTTATACTACCAAAAATTTTTTATACTACCAAAAATTTTTTATACTACCAAAAATTTTTTATACCACAAATTAAATCATTTTAATGAGCTGTAGGCAGAAGACATCTGCCCGATGCAAATTTGATAAACCTAATTAAATGAACCCTTATTAGACGAATCCTTATTGAAGGAATCCTTTTTTATCAAAATTGGTCGGAATACCTACGTATCCAAAAATTTGATACTGATCAATAAAGAAAGAAGAAACCGAGAGATACATGGCAGTGAAGCAGTTTTAGTAATTATATCACATGGGAATTTTTGATTACTAGAGAAAGCTTGTAAAAAGAGATGGGGGTTATCCTTCCCATCGGTAACAATTTCAGTATCGCTAACCATTTAATAGTTCAAATCTGCAAAAAGAAGCTACTTACTGAGATAAATGAAAAAAGATTGCTGACTCATCGTTGACTCTGAGGCAATTGCTGCATAGACTCCAATCAAACTAATTGTTGGGATTGTAGTTCAATTGGTTAGAGCACCGCCCTGTCAAGGCGGAAGTTGCGGGTTCGAGACCCGTCAATCCCGATGGACTCCAACGAGATGTGCTAGTTTATAGTTCAATTTGTATCCTCGGACTTGGGTCGAGCTGGATTCGAACCAGCGTAGGCGTCGCCGGCGGATTTACAGTCCGTCCCCATTAACCACTCGAGCATCGACCCATAAGTTGGAGACTAATACCCCCAGGGGAATTCGAATCCCCGTCGCCTCCGTGAAAGGGAGGTGTCCTAGGCCTCTAGACGATGGGGGCCCGATTACCTCTTAAGAAGGTAATCTCATTACCTGTAAACTGTCAATCTAAAAAAATTAACAAGGAGATAATGGAATAATAAATTTACGAAACAATCTAAGTTGGGGTAGAACTAATCGCAATCACTCGAGCAAATTCCTTTTCTATTATGTATGGACCGTAACTTAATTATGGCGATTAATCAATTAATCCGAAGCGAAAGCGGCGAGAGGAGGCTGATCTTTCGCGATAGAAAATAATAGGTATTCTCGAGATTTCATTTCGTGATATACTATGTAATCGATATCGAAGATTCAACTTCGATTTTTTTTTCCTTGATTAACCAAGGATGAAGATTCGGTCAACCCGACTAAATTAGAAATAGATGGTTCACAATAAAGTCCGAGAGTTTTTTCCAGTGAAACCGCTCGAGCTATTTCTCAATTGATGATTTGAACTACCGATATGGAAGTAAATATTGTTGCATTTGTAGCCACCGCACTTTTTATTCTGATCCCGACAGCTTTTTTACTTATTCTTTACATTCAAACAGCCGCGCAGAATAACTAATAATCGATAAATAAGTTGGCTACCGATTGGTTAATGAAGTTTCGTAAGCAAGAGCAACTAAGAGGAGGAAAAGAAGGGGGCACCGTTTACTCCTCATTCGTAAAATCGAGTGATTAAGCTGTTACTCCCATTCCGTGCAACAATTTCGTGCTAGCCAGTTGTTGCTAGCAACGTACTCCAAACTTAGCGCCCTTTCTTGATTAGCTTTCTTCCGTCAGTCAGAATCTATGCGTTTCTATACTGCTTCTTCTTCTGGCGTATTACGCATTATTCCCGAATGGAATTGCCCAAAATTGATAGATCACTCTTTTGATCTATCAATTTTTATTTCTCATAGAATTACTCCTACTTATCGCAAATCTCATTTTTACCCAATGACTAATATTTATTATGTATTTGGATGGAGCATTCGAATATACCTCTTGGTATACTTCTTTGCAAGGGATGATTCAACCTAAACAAACCAAACGAAACGAAGTGAGGTATTCGAGACGAAAGTATATGCCCAAGTGTGGGGCGGGTTTGTATTAATTCCCTGTTTTTCATTCCGGGCACATTCATAACATCAGACAAAACAACTAAAGAACAATTAAGGAACAATGAAAGTTTGAGTTAACCAAAGGATAAGGTAGCAACAATCGGGATAGTTTCTCCCCGGTAGTAGCAAAAAAAATCAGTCTATCAAATTACTAAATTGATTCAAATTGTTACTTCAATTTTTGAAATAAAAGGAAGGAAGATATATATCTAAGAGATATATCTATATCTATATCTATATCTATATCTATATATATATATATAGATATGTATATCATATAAATATTTGTGTATTTATGCCTGCGACGTATACATCAAACTACGGTACATTGAATGAAAAACAAACAGGTAAAAATTATCGATTTAATTAAAATAGTTGGGTAATCTTCTCCCCGACCTAATGTCAGGAAATTTATAAACTTAATGGGTAGCAGTGACTACCCCACAGGCAGGGGCTAGATAGATAAATAAATCTAGTAGGAAAGGCTGCATCGCGATCTCGGAAAGAGGAAAAAAAGGTACGCCGCCGCGTGGAGATGATTCACCCGACTCCGGAGGCTGTGCCCGTCAGTCCCTTAAGTAACTGACCTGCCAATTGTTTTTTTTTTTTAATTCTATTTACATATAGTCATGTAACTTCCCCACACCATGTAGGTGCAGTCTGTTCTATTAAGTTGCAGTCGCGAGTTAGCCAAGCTAAACAGCACGGAGGGCGATCACGCGGCACACAGCACCGCGTGACTGGACAAAACCCCCTGTCGGTCGGGGGCCCCGGAGCCCAACCTCGGAGGGTAGGGCTATCACAAAGCGCGCCTCGAGCGGTCCGACAACTTCGGTCGTAGAGTAGGTGCGGGGGAAGCACCCCCGTAAGGGCACGGTTAAAGGCCTAAGCAGGCACATCGGGAAGACTTTTGGAGACACAAGTACAAGTAGCAGGTAGCGGGTATAAGAGAGATAGGCCGTCTCTAGGGGCAACCTATCAGGGCGCACCTCCGCCGTTTCGTTACTAGAGCTGGGAGGGAAGGGTTTTATATTGGCTGCCGAATTATGGCACGGTGGATCTGGCTGCCGGCTGCGGAGAAGGACCCGTAACTGGGCTACCTGGTAATAAAGATAATAAATACAATAAATACCCAGATCAGCATCACCTAGTGGGAAGAATCAACGTCAATATCAATGCGAAAATCGGTCGGTTGCCCCCCCCCCTGAGGGTATGAATTATCACCAATGGCGTAAATTGGGGGGGACAATAACATCAGAGGCCAGATATGTCGGGTTATTGACAAAATCAACCGACGGCCCCCGTCCGCAGCCGCGACTTCTTCTCCCAAAAACAAAATTTAGGGTGGGGGAAGCGCAAATTGGCGTCCTCTCCGCGACGCTGCGTATCCCCCGAATTAGACTTTAGACTACTGGGGTCCAGACCCCGTTAACCCGTTACAACCCACTTCTTCCCCGAACTACAAGTGAAAGAGAAAATGTAAAAGTCACCGTCGGGGCAGCCCAAGCTATAGTAACTAAGTCCATAGTTGTAATTCCTATCTATTTACTCGATTTTCACTAATTATTAATTATTTGTAAGTCCAAATACAATACAAAGCTCGAATAAGCTTGAAGCGTGTTGCCGGCGAAGAGCAGACGAGATAGGATACGCCAATAACAAAAGAGACTCTGTTTGCTGAAATGCTTCTTCTTTTTCAATGGTACCGGTTTACGTTTTCCTTTTCAAGGACTTTGAAATTTAGGGCTTTTCGGTTACCAATTAAGGATATACTACATCGGGATTGTTTATGCGTGACGCGTCGAGACACAAGAAATGTGATAGGCTATAATAGGCTATAGAGCACCTCAACCTGTATCCGATTTGGGCGCAACAAACAATCCCCGGTGAAACTATCTAAATTAATAAATTCAGATAAACTAGATAGATCCAACTCTTCGTTTTCATATACAGAAAGATCTTGTCGCTAGGCGACACCCAGATTCGAACTGGGGAATTAAGGATTTGCAGTCCTACGTCTTACCGCTTGACTATATCGCCCTCTGGTAGCTGCTTTGGTAGCTGCTAGTAAACAACGTCGATCCGGAGGCATGGGGAAACACCGATCCAATTTAGTCTATTTGATATTAAATAGCCCATCTAAAAGGTATGGTGTCCACGTCTAGCGCTTCTATTAGTGATTAAGTATACTACCCATCGGGAAAATTAGCAAGTGGCTGGCCCTACTGGGCCGACCCCACCCGCATATCAACCATGACAGACATTTGCTAACGAAACGAAAGGGCTACTTCGACGAAATTGTCTCATCTTAATATTTCAGTCCACTAAAACAAATAAGAAATAAGAAGGAAAATTCAAAATTTTGAAATGGTAAAAATTGAATTGGCTTTCTCTTCCAATCGGTTTTTAATATCTCATTTTTAAATGAGAGTTATTTCATTATTCGTTTTTTTTTATTACTTGCCTCTCTTTTTCTATTTTAATTAAAAGAATTAAACAATTTACTAAAAATTTTCATGCCTATTTCTATATATGACACAACCTAATTGGTTTCTGTAATAGAATACAGGCGGATAGCGGGAATCGAACCCGCGCCATCTCCTTGGCAAGGAGACATTTTACCATTCAACTATATCCGCATAATCTGTTACTTCATTTTAACACTGTAATGAGTTCTTCTTACGTTGAGAAGTTGCGTACATATCTAGTTTATACGTGAAAAAATAAGATAAATTTATTGAGGTCCCAATTTATTTACTCGCTCATGAGTTGAAGTTAACTTCGCTGTTATAGCTGTAGCCCTTTTATTTTAGTTTAGGGGTGGAAATTCACTCGATTTGGTGTCTCCACCCGTAACGGCGAATTACGAGGGGAGGAACCAAAACAACAAATTTTCAAGAAATGAAAGAGTTGGGTATACCTACCGGAAAAACTGGTCCAATCCATAACGAAGCCCCCGAGAAGACAATACTTTTGTTGCCGGACCACCCGCCGGGGGATGCAAATGCGACGGGAACACCTACAACTAGTAGGAATGAGATGGCAATCAAACCAAATAAAGCCAATTGGAACGCGATTGTCATAATTATGATTTCTTTCCACATAATAGATAGATTATTCGTACCATCCAATCCTCATCCGGCGGAACCCTCTTATCGCCATGACTTACTTTGCTGGCGGGGCGAGGATACCTCCCCCTCTCTGCCTCAAATTTCACAAGTTTCTTGTTGAGTAATAATTATTGAATTCTGACATTCGGGATGATTATCTGTAACGACTCTACGGTCGGAATTATTTCTACTCCGCATCTTTTGCAATATAAAAAGAATTTGGTAAAAAAATATCTATCAAAATTTGTAGATAGGTAGATGTCGGACAACTACCTATTCATTTTCAAAAGTGTCGAGAAGACGTGATTGATACTTCCAAATAGCGGTTGAAAAATAAGCTTAGCCGGGAGAGATGGTCGAGCGGTTTAAGGCTCCAGTCTTGAAAACTGGCATGGTGATAAAATACCATCGAGGGTTCGAATCCCTCTCTCTCCTACAATATTTATTGGGAAATATTGCCCATAAGGGGCGACAGTTACTACTAGTCTTACGACCTCACGACTCTCTTTTTGTAATATTCTTACATTGGATATACCTTGGCTTTATCCATCATCGGGTAATAAAATTCTACCCATCTATTTGACTAGATGGATAGAGTTTTATTACCCGATGTAATGAGTCTGGCACTGATCCGAAGGTGTAGACTTACTTATCGGCTTGCTAGCAAAAAGAGGGAAGCGGGAATTCCCGCTTTTTCATAATCATCTCAACATATGTTTCCAAATTTTAATTGTTTTAATTGAGGGGTGTCATAGAAAGAACGGGTTCAGTATCGCGGTCAATTCCTTTTTCAAACCCGGCTGCGGCTGCGCGAGCCCTACCCGCATGCCATAAATGACCCACGAAAAAGAAGAATCCCAGAACGAAGTGGGAGGTTGCTAACCAACTCCGGGGAGATACGTAGTTCACGGCGTTGATCTCGGTAGCTACTCCACCTACAGAGTTTAGGGAACCCAGGGGGGCGTGAGTCATATACTCCGCGGATCGTCGCTCCTGCCACGGTTGGATATCCCTTTTCAACTTACCAAGGTCTAAACCGTTGGGACCTCTTAGGGGCTCCAACCAAGGAGCACGGAGATCCCAGAAACGCATGGTTTCGCCTCCGAAAATAATTTCTCCCGTGGGGGAACGCATCAGGTATTTGCCTAACCCAGTAGGTCCCTGGGCAGAACCTACGTTGGCACCGAGACGTTGGTCCCTCACAAGAAAAGTAAAAGCTTGGGCCTGAGAAGCTTCCGGACCGGTGGGACCATAAAATTCACTGGGATATGCTGTGTTATTGAACCAGACGAAACAGCAGGCAGTGAAGCCAAAAATGGAAAGGGCTCCCAAACTGTAGGATAAGTAAGCTTCCCCGGACCATACGAGAGCTCGACGAGCCCAGGCAGACGGTTTCGTCAATATGTGCCAAATTCCACCGAAGAGACAAATGGATCCTAGCCATACATGTCCCCCGATTATATCTTCCAGATTATCCACGCTAGCGATCCACCCTTCTCCTCCAAAAGGAGATTTCAGTAGGTAGCCAAAGATAATACTAGGACTTAGGGTGAGATTTGTGACCTCTCTCACATCCCCGCCCCCGGGTGCCCATGTATCGTACAACCCTCCAAAATAGAGTGCTTTGAAAACTAGGAGAAAAGCTCCGAGACCTAGTAGTATTAAATGAATACCGAGAATTGTGGTCATCTTGTTTTTATCTTTCCAAGTATAACCGAAAAAGGGAAAGGATTCCTCCAAAGTTTCTGGTCCGATCAGAGCGTGGTATATACCCCCGAATCCCAAAACTGCGGAGGAAATCAAATGGAGCACTCCGGAAACAAAGTAAGGAAAGGTGTCAGATACCTCCCCCCCAGGACCCACCCCCCAACCCAAAGTGGCCAGATGGGGAAGTAAAATTAATCCCTGCTCATACATTGGCTTCTCTGATACGAAGTGAGCCACTTCGAACAAATTCATAGCTCCAGCCCAAAATACAATCAGGCCAGCGTGAGCTACATGAGCACCAAGCAATTTACCAGACAGGTTAATTAGTCGGGCGTTGCCAGCCCACCAAGCGAAACCTGTGGTTTCCTGATCGCGGCCACCCAGCGAGAGGGTTCCATTAAAGAGCGTTTCCACGGGGTAAAACCTCCTCGGGAAATACAAGGTTTTCATGGGGCTGATCCTGAGCTGCCATCCAGGCACGGATACCCTCGTTTAGTAAGATATTCTTTGTATAAAAAGTTTCAAACTCGGGATCTTCTGCTGCGCGAATTTCTTGGGAGACAAAGTCGTACGCACGTAAATTCAGGGCGAGACCAACTACTCCAATAGCACTCATCCATAAACCTGTCACTGGCACGAATAACATAAAGAAGTGTAACCAACGTTTGTTGGAGAAAGCAACGCCGAATATTTGGGACCAGAAACGATTCGCAGTTACCATTGAATAAGTCTCCTCAGACTGAGTTGGATTGAACGCACGGAATGTGTTTGCCCCATCACCGTCTTCAAATAGAGTATTTTCAACTGTAGCGCCGTGAATGGCGCATAAGAGGGCTGCGCCGAGGACTCCCGCAACCCCCATCATATGAAATGGATTCAGAGTCCAATTATGAAAACCTTGAAAAAATAAAATGAATCGGAAGATGGCGGCTACTCCGAAACTGGGTGCGAAGAACCAGCCGGATTGCCCCAAGGGGTAAACCAAAAATACGGAGACAAAAACTGCAATTGGAGCGGAGAAAGCTATTGCGTTGTAGGGACGTAATTGCACGGACCTCGCAAGTTCGAATTGGCGTAACATAAAACCTATCAGAGCAAAAGATCCGTGGAGAGCGACGAAGGTCCATAAACCCCCCAATTGGCACCAACGGGTGAAATCTCCCTGCGCTTCAGGGCCCCACAAAAGAAGCAAGGAGTGAGCCAAACTGTTAGCAGGAGTAGAGACAGCGGCAGTCAGAAAGTTGCATCCTTCCAAGTAAGAACTAGCTAATCCGTGGGTGTACCATGAAGTGACGAAGGTTGTACCCGTGAACCAACCGCCCAAAGCAAAATAAGCGGTAGGAAACAGTAGCAAGCCAGACCAACCCACGAAGACGAAACGATCTCTCCTGAGCCAGTCGTCCATACTATCAAATAAATCTTTCGGCTCTTTGGAAGATTTTCCAATGGCAATTGTCATAGTCATTTCCTCACTCAGATCCTCGAACCATTTCTGGGTTCCCCTATTTTTTCTTCTCTTAATCCGCGACCCGGTATAGTTACGTACCTTCGCGGTGAGATAAGACTGAGTCGCTACAACATCGGTCCATTTAACAAGTCATTTATCAAGGCAGCATATTACCAGCAATTATTATAGAAAAATGAGACTGGTAGATGCTTCAACCTCAGTCACGGGGTTGAAATTTACTGCTACCTCTACCACTTCTCCGCCTCGTTTCTAGTCTAGTTTTATCCTTTCTTTTTTTTTCTGTTCTTTTTGTTTATCCGCTTGTTTTGCTCCATTGATTTTTCATCATTCATTACTTTTCAGATAATTTTCAATCTTGGACATCTCTTCCTTGTTATTTACTTGATCCCGACTTAATCCCGTTTGTGACGTAGTTGTTCGAGCAGTGGGTAGACCTTTCTTTTCTTCCGAGATTTCGTGAACTGCTCAGCTGCATTGGAGGTACTTCGGGAATCCTAACGGAAGACGAAGTCGTTTCATGGAAGGCGAAGTCGTTTCCACGAATCTTTAGCAGAAGAAATACTAGAGCAGTGTGAAGAACTTACCTACATATATCTCTACTATATGTATATATGTGGGTAGTATCCATCCCCCTTTTAAAATTATTTTGGTACCTATTTTACCAATCTCCGCTAAAAATTGGAAGCCTTTTTCTTCGGCCTCACATAGTGAAAATGGATAGCCGCATGTTGCAGTTTAACTCCGAGCAAAGGGTATGCCGAAAAATTCAACGTTGAATGAAGTTACTCACTTCTTGTTTCAAACCCCACCCGCAAGATAATTTTTAGGTATCTCATAGTAGGATATTACAAATAAGGATGCTACAGACTCGAATAACTCTTGCTAGGTGCAGAAAATTATCTACATAAGCAGGAAAAAGTTTGGCATGTAATTTTCCTTATTTTTTCATCAACTAAATTAGAAAATCTATATATATAGATATATCTATATATATATATATACATCGATATTGGGAATTAATATTCAACTTCCAAGGTAAGAGTAACAAAAAAGGTTCCAGCATTAGACATTATATCCACTTGGATTTTTTATCGTACTATAAAGGGCGGCATTTCTTCCGATGTAACAAAAAAATTTAATACGGAAATCGCAACAGAAAATGAAACAATTTTAGTAAAAAATTTAAGTTGAGGCGATTAGTTTCAACTTCGCACCAAATTATGTTTTTACAAAATTGTAATTTTATCTCATTAAAAATAATGGGAGATACAAAAAAAATAATGGGAAATACAAATCTTCCCCGTGTTGAGACTATGCGGATCCGGGCGTCTTTGCGAAGCTGAGGTAGCTCGATCTTTGGATTTTGTATGGCTTTTCGGTTAGCCCCTTGTCGGATTTGAACCGACGACTTACGCCTTACCATGGCGTCACTCTACCGCTGAGTTAAAGGGGCTTCAGGCCGGAAATAAAATAATTTTGCGTCAAGTTTTATTGGGCATACTACTAGTTTTTGCACCGTTCCTGTCTCTGCTTCTTCTATTGCAATATGCAATATTGTAACTTTTTGAAACAGGGAAGACCAGTTCTGATCTAGAGAAAGAAGTAGCTATGTTCCTGAATTACACATTTATATACACATTTACATCTAGGTGTAAACCTATAACTCTAGGTTGTCATAGGCAGATAAATAGGTTCATGTATCATTAAACAAAGAAGTTTATAAAGTGAAGTAAAAATAATAAGAGGTAATAATTAGGTAATTTTTATACCGTCGCGTGATGTCAAGTAATCCCAAATTAATTAATAATTGATAGAAAGACTTAAAGTTTCCAAATCTTGGCTCTGGAAATAAAAATACACACCCGATCCGTCGCTGAAAATGAAAGACCAATTAGTTTGAGCTCACGGCGAAAACCAGACATCATACTACTCCACCAAGGTAGATAAACAGTTAATGATTTACTTTGCGGGGACAGGATTTGAACCTGCGACCTCAAGGTTATGAGCCTTGCGAGCTACCAAGCTGCTCTACCCCGCTTAGTTGATGCCTTCAATGTAATTATTATACGTCTCTCAAATAATTACATTGAATATATGTGGAAAGAACTATCTAACTCGTAAAACTAAACATCATTTATGAAACAAATGTGGAAAAACTTTTTCTACCAACTCGACTTCGATACTCCAGGAAGAACACAAGTGTGTGCCATTTCGCGAAGTACGTGTCTGGAGAAGCCAAAGTCTCGGTAATTTGATCTGGGTCGTCCGGTTAGGGAACACCGGTTACGGAGACGAACAGGCGCACTATTACGCGGTAGAGATTGCAATCTCTTGGAAATAGTTAGCTTACCCTGAATTGACAAACTACTTTTAATTTGCCTTTTCAAAGATTGGCGAGTGGCGCCATATTTCTCCACCAATTTTTTTTTTTTTTCTCTTTCTCAATGAGACTTTTCTTTGCCATAATTTATGAATCGGTAAGCAGACTTGGATTATTACTCCAAAACATATTGAATTCGCAACCAAAAATTTATTAATCAATAACTAGAAAGGGGGGAGTAAACATCTACTTCTAACTATTTGGAAAGGGATAGCTAGTCTCGAAATCAGCTCGGGTGTGGAAAATAACGGGAAGGTAAAATTGACGCAGAAGTAGACAATTTGGTATTCAACAAAATAAAAATTAGCCAAATTTGCCTGATGTAGATGCTATTAGAAAAGCTGCGTAGGTAAATATGTAACCCACAGAGAGGTGTGCTAGTCCCACCAGTCTTGCTTGAACGATGGATAGGGCAACCGGCTTATCCCTCCAGCGTATTACGTTTGCTAGGGGTGTTCGTTCGTGGGCCCAAGCTAGAGTTTCGATGAGTTCTTGCCAGTAACCGCGCCAAGAAATTGGAAACATAAATCCAATAGCCCACACGAGATGTCCAAACAGGAACATCCATGCCCATACGGATAAACTGTTCATACCGAAAGGGTTATAACCATTAATAAGTTGCGATGAGTTCAACCACGGGTAATCTCTTAACCACCCCATTAAATACGTAGAAGATTCGTTAAATTGAGCAGCATTACCCTGCCACAGGGTGATGTGTTTCCAGTGCCAGTAGAAGGTGACCCATCCGATGGTGTTTAGCATCCAGAAGACGGCTAAATAAAAGGCATCCCAAGCTGAGATATCGCAGGTGCCGCCTCGGCCGGGGCCGTCGCAAGGGAAGCTGTAGCCAAATTCTTTTTTATCTGGCATCAACTTAGAACCGCGGGCGTCTAATGCACCTTTCACTAAAATCGATGTAGTCGTATGTAAGCCCAAAGCGATGGCATGGTGAACCAGGAAATCCCCAGGTCCAATCGTTAAGAATAGCGAATTGCTGCTGCTATTAACGGCATCTAACCAACCGGGTAACCACAAGCTCTGACCAGCATTACTTGCTGGACTACTTGCCGACGATAGGAGCACATCGAAATCATACAAAGTTTTGCCATGAGCAGATTGAATCCATTGAGCAAATACAGGTTCAATGAGAATCTGTTTTTCTGGAGTCCCGAAGGCTAACATCACGTCGTTATGAACATAGAGCCCTAGCGTGTGGAACCCTAGGAATAAACTAGCCCAACTTAAGTGAGATATTATTGCTTCTTTATGTTCTAACATTCTTGCTAAAACGTTATCTTCATTTTGTTCTGGATCATAATCCCTAATAAAGAATATAGCTCCGTGTGCAAAGGCTCCTGCCATGATAAACCCGGCGATATATTGATGGTGAGTGTATATCGCGGCTTGAGTCGTATAATCCTGCGCTATAAAAGCATAGGCGGGTAGGGAATACATGTGTTGCGCAACCAACGAGGTGACGACCCCTGAAGCAGCTAAAGCGAGCCCCAGTTGAAAATGGAGAGAATTATTGACCGCATCGTAAAGTCCTTTGTGTCCACGGCCCAATTTACCTCCCGGAGGGATATGGGCTTCCAGAATCTCTTTCATGCTGTGTCCAATACCAGAGTTAGTCCTGTACGTGTGGCCGGCAATTATAAACACAACGGCAATGGCTAGGTGGTGATGAGCAATATCAGTTAGCCACAAACTTTGAGTCTGTGGGTGAAATCCGCCCAGAAAGGTTGGAATAGCTGTTCCCGCCCCTTGAGTGCTATCAAACAAATGGTTACTCGAGTCGGGATTTTGCGCATAAACACTCCACTGACCCGAAAAGAACGGTCCCAATCCTTGAGGATGTGGGGTGGCAGTCAATAAATTAGCCCATCTGACATGTCCGCCCCTCGCTTCGGGAATAGCTACATGGACTAGATGTCCTGACCAAGCCAAAGAACTCACCCCGAAAAGTCCTGATAGGTGGTGATTGAGCCGAGATTCTGCATTTTTAAACCAAGAAATGCTTGGTTTCCATCTAGGCTGCAGATGTAACCAGCCAGCTAGTAAGAACAAAGCAGAGATAGCTAGTAGAAAGATAGCTCCGGCATAGAGATCTTGGTTATTGCGTAGACCAATAGTGTACCACCACTGATACACACCGGAGTAAGCAATATTGACCGGACCCGTAGCCCCTCCTCGAGTGTAGGCTTCGACAGCTGGTTGACCAAAATGAGGATCCCAAATAGCGTGAGCAATTGGGCGCACATGTAATGGGTCCCGCACCCACGCTTCGAAATTGCCCTGCCAAGCCACGTGGAACAAATTCCCAGAGGTCCAGAGAAAGATGATAGCTAATTGACCAGAGTGAGATGCAAATATTTTTTGGTAGAGACGTTCCTCGGTAGTGTCGTCATGACTCTCGAAGTCGTGGGCAGTGGCTATACCAAACCAGATACGACGAGTAGTCGGGTCTTGGGATAGACCCCGGCTGAACTGTGGAAATCTTGATGCCATGATGTTTCTCAAATCCTCCTAGCCATTATCCCACTGCAATGATTCTTGCCAGGAAGAACGCCCACGTCGTGGCGATTCCACCCAGAAGGTAGTGAGTTACCCCCACGGCACGTCCCTGTATAATACTCAGAGCCCTAGGTTGGGTAACGGGGGCCACTTTTAACTTATTATGAGCCCAAACGATGGATTCGATAAGTTCTTGCCAGTATCCACGCCCACTAAATAGAAACATCAGACTGAAAGCCCAAACAAAGTGAGCCCCCAGGAATAGAAGACCATACGCGGATAACGAGGAACCATATGATTGAATGACTTGGGAGGCCTGTGCCCACAGGAAATCTCGCAACCATCCATTAATCGTTGTTGAACTTTGTGCAAAGTTTCCCCCAGTAATGTGGTTTACCACCCCCTGTTCGCTTATACTGCCCCAAACATCGGATTGCATCTTCCAGCTAAAGTGAAATATAACTACTGAAACTGAGTTGTACATCCAGAATAACCCTAGGAAAACGTGATCCCAGGCAGATACTTGGCAAGTGCCTCCTCTGCCGGGACCGTCACAGGGAAAACGAAAACCAAGATTTGCTTTGTCGGGTATTAGTCGGGAGCTACGTGCAAATAAGACACCTTTCAATAATATTAATACAGTAACATGAATCGTGAATGCGTGGATGTGGTGTACCAAAAAATCTGCGGTACCTAATGGAATTGGGGCCATAGCAACTTTGCCAGCTACGGCGACTAAGTCGCCACCACCCCAACTTAAGCTAGTACCCGATGCTGCATTAGGTGCGGTTGATACGGGAGCCAAGGCGTGAATATTCTGCACCCACTGAGCAAATATCGGTTGTAATTGAATGGCGGTATCCGAAAACATATCTTGAGGACGCCCCAAGGCACTCATTGTATCATTATGGATGTACAAACCGAAGCTATGGAAACCTAAGAAGATGCAGACCCAATTTAGATGTGAAATTATCGCATCGCGGTGCCGAATGACGCGGTCTAACAGATTGTTGTACTGAGTAGTTGGATCGTAATCTCTTACCATAAAAATAGCCGCGTGTGCAGCTGCACCAACTACTAAGAACCCTCCTATCCACATATGATGTGTAAACAAGGAGAGTTGTGTGGCATAATCAGTCGCCAAGTAAGGATACGGGGGCATCGCATACATGTGGTGGGATACAATAATTGTCAAAGAACCTAGCATGGCAAGATTGATTGCTAGTTGAGCATGCCACGAACTCGTTAGAATTTCGTAGAGACCTTTGTGACCTTCACCCGTGAAGGGGCCTTTATGAGCTTCCAAGATTTCTTTTGTGCTATGCCCGATACCCCAGTTGGTTCTATACATGTGACCAGCTACCAAAAAAAGAACAGCAATGGCTACGTGGTGATGCACGGTATCAGTCAACCACAAACCTCCCGTTACTGGGTTCAACCCTCCACGAAAAGTCAGGAAATCTGAGTATTTTGACCAGTCAAGGGTAAAAAGTGGGATCAGCCCTTTTGCAAAACTCGGATATGCCTGGGCTATAAGATCACGACTAAGAATGAATTCGTGAGGAAGGGGTATTTCTTTGGGGTCAACTCCTGCATCTAATAGTTGATTAATTGGCAGTGAAACGTGTATCTGATGTCCTGCCCACCCTAGAGATCCCAACCCCAATAGACCAGCCAAGTGGTGATTTAGCATTGATTCAACATTTTGGAACCAAGCTAGTTTTGGGGCAGCTTTGTGATAGTGAAACCAACCGGCAAGAAACATTAATCCGGCAAAAATTAAAGCACCCACAGCTGTGCAATAGAGCTGTAACTCATTAGTTATTCCAGAAGCTCGCCAAAGTTGAAAAAATCCAGATGTTATCTGTACACCCTGAAATCCTCCACCTACATCTCCGTTGAGTATCTCTTGACCCACTATTGGCCAAACAACCTGGGCACTAGGTTTCACACGAGTAGGATCATTAAGCCACGCCTCATAATTGGAGAAACGGGCCCCGTGAAAGTACATGCCGCTCAACCAAATGAGAATAATGGCTAGCTGACCGAAATGAGCACCAAATATTTTGCGGGATATATCCTCCAAATCATTGGTGTGGCTGTCAAAATCGTGGGCATCAGCATGTAGGTTCCAAATCCATGTGGTGGTACTGGGACCCTTTGCCAAATTTCTTGAAAAATGTCCGGGTTGGGCCCATCTCTCAAAAGAGGTTTTTACGGGATCCTTTTCCACCATAATCTTGACTTCTGGTTCTGGCGAACGAATAGTCATCGGGACTCTCCTCTTTTTGGGCAAGGGATAGCAACAACCTACCAACGAAAGATACGAAACTTCCAAGAACTAGAGTTTCTATCAGCATGTAGTAATCTACTACCAGCATGTAGTAATCTACTCTCTTTTCCGTTGAGTTTGAAACTCGAGCAGCTACTATAAAGAAGTTATGCAGGGTAGGCTTTTGATGGCATTATTACACGATCAAATAGTGCCTAATGGACTTGATAAGATTGATCCCCCATTCAATAGGGGGGAGGGCGACAAGATTTATGCCAAGCAGAAATTTCCATCTATCAACTCTATTTGTTAACCTTTTTGTTTCGCGCTGCGTTACCCCCCCCCCCCTCTTTACTAATTAATTAAACGAAGAAGAGCGTCCCGTAATTTTTAACCGATTCTGTGCCTCAATGTAATTACCGGGGGAAGGTGCCAACGCCTGTTTCCAATACTCGGCAGCTTGGTCAAACCAAGCTTCCGAAATTTCTAAATTTCCTTGGTTAATGGCCTGTTCTCCTCGATCAGAATGGGTGGTTATTTCCCAACCCCCTCCTTTAGAACCGAACTTGGGGGTTTCCCGCCTCATACGGCTCGGATAACTCTGTCGCCGGCTTCTCGTTCCCAACCAAAACCAAAAAATAGGGATTGCGCTCGAACTTCGGAAGAACTAAGAATAGTCAGGTTTCTGATTTCACCCGTCTTGGATAAAATTTTCTCCGTACTCCCAATTAAAAAAAAACAAGAGAGGGAATAAAAACCTCCCTCGGCACTAACTACCTCACCTCAAAGTGGATTTCTTTTTTATTAGAAAAATTTTTCTTTTGGGATTTTATACTACACCGTGGTCCGTTACTTATTTATCTTCTCAATCGTCTCTACTACAGAGACAAATTGTATAACTTCTTCGATGGACCAATTTCATTGTATCGACCCAGATTTTCAATGACGAATCTTTGCGATGCTTTATTCTTCGATTCAATCAGTTATCCATGAGACAGTTAGGCTACCTTCCTATTTCAAACCCGGATTATTTTGAAAGAGGTCGAATCCCGCAGCTCTAAGCAGCTCCCGTTTCGAAGTATGCTTGGGGGAAACCTTCTCCGTTGGTTGGGTATGTATAAACCGCAGAATCCTGAAGCACAGGCAGTCGCACGTAGTGACAGATCACAGCCATATTGTTAAAAGCTTGTGGCGGGGAAGAATTTCGCTCCGGTGCTTGAAAGTAGTATTCCAAAGCTACTGCATGTTTTCCGTTACTTGTATGAGTGAGGCCTATATTATAAAGTATGTAACTTCGGTCGTAAGAGTCAACCTCTAGACGCATGGCTTTGTAATAGCTTCATAAAGCTTCTGCATATTCTCCTTCAGATTGGGCCGACATCCGTTACGGTTGCTTGTATGAAAAAGCCCCGCTTCGGAACCGTACGTGAGGTTCCCAACTCATACGGCTCCTCCCGCTAGATTTGCAAGAAAAAGTATCACTTAAAATTACCTAATTATTTCCACTATTAATTTGAACTTAAACGGGGGTTAGTGCTTCACGAGACTGGTGCCTAACCATCCTTCTCGCAAAGGATTTTCTTGAGGCGGTTGCGTCATTTTGCTGCGGTAGCAACAGTAACAATAAATCCCTTGGCTATTTATTCGTTCCCAACGTTTCGTTTTTCGAGGGGTCATTCACTTCAGCAATCTCCGGTGATTCTAGGGGTATCCGAGCTGCAAACGGGATGGACGTTTGCCACCCCAATCGCTACTGGTCGTTACCGCAACTTCGGAGTTATCAGAAATAGGCGATATCTTCCGAAACCAGACAATTTCGAAGATTTTGTATTGCCGATTCCTACGTGTAGTGTCCGCTCCCTCCTTATGCTTACTCATGAAATAACCATGTATTACACATCAAATTATGGATCTAACCTCTTGCTTACTTGATATCAAAGCCCAAGGGAAGTTAGGAACCGTAGCTTCCGAGGCTGCATCAATCGTGGATACGCGACCGAAGGGTTCGTTCGGCAGTCGAAACACACCTCTCCAAAATGTGGGCTCGTTGAAGCTATAACTTTTCCTTTTCAATTTTTATTGAATAAAATTGCTTGCCTCATCGAATCGCACCATCCCTGTAATATGTAGAAGCTTCCCTTTCTCTCTTAGTTGTAGGTAGGATTTGCAACGAAATATCCGCTAGAATTGTAGAAGTTTTGTCAATAAAATTATCATTTCTCTGAGATCTAGGCATAGTCAATTTTGACTCCTTGTTTTTTTTTGCACTGCACTTGTTACTAGTACATTAATTGAAATTGCATAGAAGAAGTATACTTAGGCAATACGTTAGACGAGACTATGGAAAAGAAGAAGTGACAAGTCGCGTTGAATGTTTTTATCTTGTTCAATTTGTATGTCAATGAAGCGTTTTTTTAACTCTTACCAACGAATCACTTGTCACTTTGCTGCTTAAATCCCTAAAATATGTCAAATAGTTTAATTGATGAACCCTAGGAAGGGTGGCCGAGCGGTTTAAGGCGTAGCACCGGAAATGCTAAGTAGATTTCCAGCTACCGAGGGTTCAAATCCCTCCCTTTCCTTTTTCTATTTTTACCTACCCGAGGTTGTCTTTCTCTTCTTACGTTGAAATCTAGTTAAATTTCCTTTTTGAAAAAGGCGGGCGGCTGGAGTCGCGGTTTCAAATCAAGTCGTGCAACTACTCCGAAGAAGCTGAGGGACTATCTCAATAGAAGCATCAAAAATTAGTAATCCTTCTGTTGATTAGAAATTTAGCTAAAATGACCTAGGCGGTTAATTCAGATACTTCATCATGTACCAAATTAATTTGATCAGAAATGGAATATTTTTATATAAATTAAAAAACTATACTCTAACTTCTGCTTCGAAAAAGAAACAAGCTAGACCGATAAACTTTCACCATTTCCTAAGTAACCTGCTTATTAAATATCAGTATCCCAAGTCCGTCGCTTAGGTTTCTATTGTATAGACCTCTAATGTATCTTATTAAATTGATGATTTAGTAAATGATCATTAAGCTTTGCGAGAGTAATACTCAACAACTAACAATTCATTTATATCCAAATTCACGGATTCTCGATTGGCAATACGGTTCACCAATCCTGTTAGCCTGTTGCCTTCCGATAGGGAGACGGCCAAGTGATCCGGCACGTTGTCTCCTCCGGGAAACTTACCCTTAGGTGCATTATAGGAAGTTGGTCGATTTCGAGTAGTGGTAATATCTCTCGGCTTACGGCGATAACTTGGTATATCTACAATGTGACTGTTAACTAAAATATGTCTGTGACTAACTAACTGTCTAGCGGCGGGAATTGTTGAAGCCATACCTAATTGAAAAATAACATTATCTAGACGCATCTCAAGTAGTTGCAGTGGTACTTGTCCCGTTGAACCCCTAGCTTTTCTAGCGATACGTACGTATTTTAGTAGTTAGCGTTCCGTCAATCCGTAATTGAAACGTAATCTCTGTTTGGCCTCCAGACGCACGCAAAATTGAGAAATTTTCCTCGAAGCCGATTGATCAGTAGCAATTCGAATTTCTTTCACGTTGGGTGTCTCACTCTTACCCGTAAACCCCGGTAAATTCTTTAGACGACGTATCAATTTCAAACGAGGTCCTCGGTATCGAGACGTGAAAACTCCTTCTCTGTAAACATATTATAGTTGGAAAAAAGACTTATGGGATCAGCACGGGGATACTACCTACTACAGCTTATTGTCCGCTATGTTGGCAAGTAAACTAGAAATCAGTCGAAATTGATATCTGTGACAATCATAACATATGAATAGGAACTAACAAGTATTCAACTTGTTATCAACAATTAAAGAAGAGATAGAGTCGGGGTAGGCGAAGATTGGCAGCAATTCATAGTGCCAGATTAAGACGTTATAGCATATCCATTTACATAAAAATTTTAGCAAAAAAATCAAACTGATCAACGAATGTATTGCTTCAAATAGTGCATTCACATATACTTATATTAGTGCATCCACATATACTTATATTAGTGCATCTACATATATATTTATTAGTATAAATATACTTTCATGACGTAAAATCAGCTTTTTAGAAGCAATTAACTGTCGACTGACAAGTCGAATTATACGCTTTATTACACTTGTAAATTATATTTACACTTACTAATTTTAGTAGTAGGAGGAAGTATAGTAGCAAAAAGTTGCTTCTTGAAAAGCTAGACACAAAAAAATGTGTGGATAAAATGTCGTCAATCTAGACTAGGCGGATTATTGGGTGTAAGCACGCCAAAAATTTTTACGCAGCTACATTTCATTTACGTGATTACCCATTTATTTTTGTCAGTTCGTTGGGGCCTAAAGGGTGGGGATATGGCGGAATGGTAGACGCAGCGGACTCAAGTAGATTGAGCCTGAGTATGGAGACATATCAAGTGACAGCCCCCAGATTCAGGGAAACCTGGGACCATTTATCAGGCAATCCTGAGCCAAATCTTGTATCAACCAAATAAATTTTGGTCGATGAGGCGAGATAGGTACAGAGACTCGATGGGGGCCATTCCAACGAGCAATATGATAGTCAAATTTGTTAATTATTTGTTAATTAATAGTTCCCGAAGGAACTGAATATGGAACTGCTTTGACTGTTTAACTGTATGAGGTATGACGTATAAGATTGAGACTTAGTTTAGTAAAGAGAGAAAATTTTGCTTTTCCTCGTTTGAACTTGAACTTGGACCCATACCCTTCGGTTTGAGGCCAGCATTCAGTCACAAAATAAGATAATTTCTCCTACTGCTTAAATTTCTTCTATTACGTGGTGAAGCACTAGATAGACTCTCTTTACTACTGCCAATCTACATATTTTCATCTCATCTGTTGCAGGATCTCACTTCATTTCGACGAAAACGCTTAAATAGGCGAGTCGGTAACAAGAAGCAATACTCTCGTGAATGGAGGTAGAGTCCTGTTCCGCGGACTTAATATTAATGGAGGTTAAAGAATAAGTAGCGACGCAAGTCGCAGTAGAACGAAAATCCGTTGGTTTCACAGGACCGTGAGGGTTCGACTCCCTCTATCCCCAAGGAGGCTATGTCACATCGGTTAACCTATTTCAGGCTGTGTGAATCTGCATAATTTAGTCGGAAGCAAGATATGTAAGACACCTTAATTTTGAGACACCTCAATTTTATTTGTCTGGTCCTTTGAAAACAGTTTGCAAGTGAGCCATTCATACTTGTAATATGCATGAATGGCTCGATCTATACCCCCCTCTATGCTTTATTTATTACAAGCAATATTGTATCAAACATATGGATAAAAGTGAGATCAGCGATTTAACTAAGTAAAAAAAGATTAAAGTTGATAAATATACTTAATTGATTTCTAGTTAGCTTATATCCATAAATAAGTTGGCCGAGATAGCTCAGTTGGTAGAGCAGGGGACTGAAAATCCCCGTGTCACCAGTTCAATTCTGGTTCTTGGCATATAATGTAAATGGTCTTTTAATATATATGGTCTATAGGGATAGACCAAACTAGTTACAGCTTCGCGTAAAACTAACCAACCGCGAAGAAGCTAGCCAAAAAGTATCTTGAAAACTGGGCTCAATAACTGGTCGTCCACCTGCGTCTGGGAGCTCCGCTTTCTAGCCGTAAACAGCTTTGAGGAGCGGGACGGATTGTGAGATAAATAGTATAGTCAGGTAGAGCAAATTTCTTCTTCATTTTCATGCGAATTAATAGGCATCCTGTAATTCATAGAAGTTGGGTACGACATAATCTTTACGTAGGGGCCACCCTACCCAACTATCAGGCATCAGTATACGCCTAAGGTGCGGATGACCCTGATGTATTATTCCCGACATATCATAAGATTCGCGTTCTTGAAAATCGGAGCTTTTCCAAACCCAGTAAACTGAAGGTACTATAGGGTTTTTCCTCGGAACAAAAATTTTTATACGCACTTCCTCGGGTTGATCTGGCTGATCTCGTATCTGTGTCAGGTGATATACACTGACTGGAAATCCTCCCGGTGTCGAGTCGTAAGCACATTGAGAACGCAAGTAATTAAAACCGTAAGCATATAGGGCGACAGCTACAGACAACCACTCCTCTGACTTGATTTGCAAGGTCTCGACACCCCTATAATCATAACCCAAAGGTCGATGGGAAAACTTATGTCTAGTTGACCAAGCGGATAATCGACCCCGCGTCTCGATATTGAACTTATCTTCATTGATAGTGTTCATATTAGTTGACACCTCTTTCTCATCTTATTCATTTGTGGAAGAAAATTTAATTATTTTTCTACTTCCAATATTTATTTTTTAGACTTATTTTTAAGTTTCTGAAAATTTTCCGAAAAACTGTTTAGTAGCAATTTTGTATCAAAATTACTTAATTCTTGGTTGTATCTACTTATATGGATGCTAGGTACGAAGCGAAATCGATGATTCAGACTGAGGTATTTCGTTCGGGTGGGACAAGAAGAAGCCCGATCTGTGGAAGTTCTTCTAGCAATTTTCTTACGGAGTTTTGTTACGGCATCAATAATAGCTTCAGGTTTGGGTGGGCAACCCGGCAAATAAATATCGACGGGAATTAATTTGTCTACCCCGCGAACGGTACTGTAAGAATCTGTGCTAGACATGCCCCCCGTAATGGTACAAGCTCCCATAGCAATTACATACTTCGGATCAGGCATTTGTTCGTAGAGTCTTACTAGGGACGGGGCCATTTTCATGGTTACGGTGCCAGCGGTGACAACTAGGTCTGCTTGCCTAGGGCTGGATCTGGGTAATAGACCGTACCGGTCGAAATCAAATCGTGAACCAATTAGGGAGGCAAATTCGATAAAGCAGCAGCTGGTGCCATATAGAAGCGGCCACAAGCTGGAAAGTCTGGACCAATTAGAAAAATCATTTATATTAGCTGGAAAAATCGAATTTGACACACCCCATTCGGGGAGCGGAGGCTCCACCGAATTAACGGGGATATCTACACCGCGGGGTTCAACTTTCCCTCCTTCACCTTCACCCGAATATTCGGAAGTTGACACCATTCCGATGCTCCTTTTCGCCATGCGTGAACCAAACCAACTACTAGTATAAAAATGAATATGATCACTTCGATGAAAGCAAATAGTCCCAATTCCCTGAAAGATATAGACCAGGGATATAAAAATACGGTTTCGACGTCGAAGACCGCGAAAACCAAAGCAAACATGTAATAACGTATTTGAAATCGAATCCAAGTATTTCCTCTGGGTTCAATTCCCGACTCGTAACTTGTTAACTTTTCTGGCCCTTTACGAGCGGAAGCAATAAATCCAGAAAGCGAAGAAGCTAAATAGGGGATAGATATAGATACCAGCAGAAAAATCCAAAAGGAGTCATATTGGTGGAGCGAAAAAATCTTCATATTCCTTTCGTCTCAATTTTTTTTAGTTGATAAATTTGGAACTGGATAAAATAGTGTCAACCTAGGGTAAGCAGATTGGCAAGCAGCCATTGACTCGCTATATTGTAAAAGGTTTAACACGTATAACCTATTTGGGGAAGTGAGTCAAACTCTTAGTTTGGCTACACTGGCAGTTACCTCATTTTCATTAATAAGAAGAAGTGGAAAGAGGGGGGGGGTTAGCCTTCCATATTTGGAAGTGGCAATGTCGCATTTCTAGCGGAAAAATCGGGTGATTCTCAAATTTCAACAAATTTTTTACAAACTTTTCTTATTTAATTTCAAATTAGGACTATACGGATTTGAACCGTAGACACTCCCGGTCATGCAGATTGGAATGTAGAGAAGAAAGAGATCTTCCCGAACTGCTTGACTAATCCAACATGCCGTCTTTACGACATAGGGCTCTCTAACCAGCTGTTTCCCAATTAAATTGGGAAAACCAAACAATTGGTGATGCACCAACCTCGTTTTTACTCAGAAAAACGGGGGGTTCCACATGCCCAAGTTCTTCTTTACAAGGATTATTTTTCCTCTAAAAATCCACGAGGAAAGGATTAGCCAAATCAGGAAATCCCGAAGTACCTTGAGAAAGTTATTAACATTGCATCGACACAGGTTCGCCTTTGGACGGGTCCACCCCGCAATGTCAAACATTCTCCGTCGATTAGAAGGAGTATGCGACACCCTCTATATCCGAAAATTCGTGAAACGAAGGAGAGATCTGCCCCAGGGTCCTCGCATCGTCCCCACTAGTTGTGGCATTGGGTGAACCAATTATCTATCATATCAACTTCTAGGGGTTGACTTTTTCTGGTTAACCTATATGTCATGCTACTATTCCTTTGTACCCTTTACTGTAAGTTGGACAAAAAATTATCATGCAGGGTTTTGCGCGAGTCGTTGGTTTTCTACAAATCTTCTCAAAATGAGACATCGGCGCACGTGGACACGAGGCGCTCTATCGCTGAGCTATAGCCCTTGATACATTTGATCATATATGAAAAAAGTTCATCAGTATCAATTGATTTATGTCAAGTCAACAAACCGGTTTGAAAGATGAAGGAATTATCTACATCTAGACAGATACATATATATGGAATCAAATATTTATCAAATGGTGAAACATGCAGTGGTTGTATATAACCACTTCTTAGGGTACAATAAAGATGCATACATATCTGTTATTGCTATGTATCAGTCATACACTTGGATAAGAAGTATCGTAGGATAGACTAAATTACTGGCAGCCTACTTGACTCAGCGGTTAGAGTATCGCTTTCATACGGCGAGAGTCATTGGTTCGAATCCAATAGTAGGTAACACTTACTAGATACCATGATAACTAAATTGATGGTATCTAATAAGTTTTACTGTATGTGAAACGCATCAAGGGTCTTTCTTTGCGTGTACCATAAGTAGGATTATTACCGGACTATCAAATCATCTAGTGCTTTCGGACGGAGAAAGAGAGTGTTAAGCAACATTTGAAGCTTCTAGCCTGGCCTTCGCTCTTTTAAAGGCCAAGTTGGCTTCTATTACACTTTTCTTGCCTTCTGCTTTGGTTGAGTCAGCCTGAGCCATCTGAAACGTTTCCCGAGCTTCGTCGGGATCAATTTCGGTAGCTCTTTCCGCTTCGTTCGCTAATATTGTCACCTGATTATTATCTATCATGGCAAAGCCACCCATCGGTGCCATTGCAGACCACTGCCCATCATGACGTATCTTTGAAACCCCCATATCCAAAGCTGTTAGAAGTGGAGCATGATTGGGTAATATACCAATCTGACCACTATTGGTGGATGAAACAATTTCCCAAACCTCGGAATTCCAAACTATTCGATTAGGCGCCATCACGCGGAGGTTCAAAGCCATCTCTTTTATTGACCCTCCACTTGTAAAGCCGCAGCTTTTGCGGTAGCTTCGTCAATATTGCCAACCAAATAAAAAGCTTGTTCGGGGAGATTATCCAACTCCCCAGAAAGAATCATTTGAAATCCCTTAATGGTTTCCGATAAACTGACGTATTTACCCGGAGATCCGGTGAAAACTTCTGCCACAAAAAGAGGTTGTGATAGGAAACGTTCTATTTTTCGAGCCCTAGCTACCGTTAGGCGATCTTCTTCGGATAACTCGTCTAGTCCGAGAATAGCTATAATATCCTGAAGTTCTTTGTAACGTTGTAAAGTCTGCTTAACCCCCTGTGCCGTGTCGTAGTGCTCCTCACCCACAATCCAAGGCTGCAACATAGTCGAGGTTGAATCCAGCGGGTCTACGGCTGGGTAAATGCCCTTTGCCGCCAATCCCCTGGAAAGTACAGTAGTGGCGTCTAAGTGTGCAGATGTCGTGGCGGGAGCCGGGTCAGTTAAATCATCCGCAGGTACGTAAACAGCTTGAATGGAAGTTATCGATCCCTCCTTGGTGGAGGTAATTCTCTCTTGTAACGATCCCATTTCTGTACCAAGGGTCGGTTGATAACCCACAGCGGAAGGCATCCTACCCGGTAACGCCGAGACCTCCGATCCTGCCTGTACAAAGCGAAAAATATTGTCGATAAATAAGAGTACATCTTGTTTGTTAACATCTCGAAAATATTCTGCCATTGTTGGAGCGGTTGATCCAACTCTCATACGAGCTCCCGGGGGTTCATTCATCTGACCATAAACCAAAGCTACTTTTGATTCCGAAATATTTTGTTCATTAATAACTTTTGATTCTCTCATTTCCATGTAAAGGTCATTACCTTCACGTGTACGTTCTCCTACTCCGCCAGATACGGATACACCTCCATGAGCCTTCGCAATATTATTGATTGATTCCGTAATAAGAACCGTCTTTCCAACTCCAGCCCCACCAAATGAACCAATTTTTCCGCCTCTCCGGTACGGAGCCAAGAGATCTACAACTTTTATACCCGTTTCAAAAATCGATAATTTGGTGTCCAACTGGGTAAATGCTGGGGCGGGCCTGTGAATCGGAAATGTGACACTACTTCGCACGGGACCCAAATTATCTACAGGTTCACCGAGGACGTTGAATATTCGGCCAAGAGTAGTTTCACCAACGGGAACGCTAAGGGGGGCTCCCGTATCGACAGCGCCCATACCTCTCATCAAACCGTCTGTGGCACTCATAGCTACGGCTCTTACCTCATTGTTACCTAATAATTGTTGGACTTCACAAGTAACATCAATCTGCTGACCTGCTGTATTTTGTCCCTTGACTACTAGTGAGTTGTAGATATTGGGCATTTTCCCCGGGGAGGAAGCCACATCCGACACTGGTCCAATGATCTGGGTAATGTAGCCCACGTTTTTTCCCACCAATTCAGAAATTTCGAAAGATGGAGAACTGGTTTTCATAACTATAGTATTTTAGCGTATTAGATTTATTTGGTTACTGAATCGGTGGAAATATTTTGCATCTTATCGTTGAGTGGCCGATGGCGAGGGGGGGGGATTACCCGTTCCCTTCCCATCCACTCTATTTTATTTAAATTTATTTTGCAGATGTAGCTATAGATAAATGAAATGGGGGTAGGGGTAAACCACACCGCAGATAACTCAGACTCCTTATTTTGTTTCGTATACGATCGAAAGACTGGGAAGATCTGCAACCCATCCATTCAATATTCATTATTCAGATGCGCGTTCGATTCTTTATCAGGCAAAATTGACCATTAAACGCGAGCGATTGGCTTTTGTTGAGTTCGTCTTCTACTGACTAGTCTAACCACGAAGAGATTCCCGAGTCAATGTATTGGAATGAAGCAGACTGCTGCTTTTTAAGCAGTTTTTGCGATAAAACAGATTGATTAGTTGCACCCCGTACGAGACGCGGGATAAAATGATAATGTCCCACGCTTGAAACGGAATTTTAGCAGGTATAAGTATCGTGCGCAGGTTGAACTATATCCACTTTGCGTTTCACGTCGAAATACTCTACCTATGCCGAGCAGATCTCATCTTTGCAAGATTTACCAATTTAGTCATAGGGAGGAGCAAACCCATGTCACCACAAACGGAGACTAAAGCAGGTGTTGGATTCAAAGCTGGTGTCAAAGATTATCGGCTGACCTATTACACCCCCGAGTACAAGACCAAAGATACCGATATATTAGCAGCCTTCAGAATGACCCCACAACCCGGAGTACCGGCTGAGGAAGCCGGAGCTGCGGTAGCTGCAGAATCCTCTACGGGTACGTGGACCACCGTATGGACAGATGGGTTAACTAGTCTTGATCGTTACAAGGGCCGATGCTACGATATAGAACCCGTCGCTGGGGAAGAAAACCAGTATATCGCATATGTAGCTTATCCTTTGGATCTCTTCGAAGAAGGTTCCGTCACCAATTTGTTCACCTCCATTGTAGGTAATGTTTTCGGATTTAAAGCTCTACGCGCCTTACGCTTGGAAGACCTTCGAATTCCTCCTGCTTATTCTAAAACTTTCATTGGACCGCCTCACGGTATTCAGGTCGAAAGGGATAAATTGAACAAATATGGACGTCCCTTATTGGGATGTACAATCAAGCCAAAATTAGGTCTGTCTGCTAAAAATTATGGTAGAGCCGTCTACGAATGCCTTCGCGGTGGACTTGATTTCACAAAAGATGATGAAAATGTGAATTCTCAGCCATTCATGCGTTGGAGAGATCGCTTTCTATTCGTAGCCGAAGCTCTTTTCAAATCCCAGGCTGAAACAGGCGAAATCAAGGGACATTACTTAAATGCTACCGCAGGTACATGCGAAGAAATGTTGAAGAGAGCTGTTTTCGCTAGAGAATTGGGTGCACCAATTGTCATGCATGACTACCTGACCGGAGGGTTTACCGCAAATACCAGCTTAGCTTATTATTGTAGAGACAATGGATTGCTTCTTCATATTCACCGTGCGATGCATGCTGTGATTGATAGACAACGGAATCATGGCATGCATTTCCGTGTATTGGCCAAAGCATTACGCATGTCCGGTGGAGATCATGTACACGCCGGAACTGTAGTGGGCAAACTAGAGGGGGAACGAGAAGTAACCCTTGGTTTCGTCGATTTACTTCGCGACGATTACATCGAGAAAGATCGTAGTCGTGGCGTATACTTCACGCAAGATTGGGTGTCTATGCCGGGTGTAATACCCGTAGCTTCGGGAGGTATCCACGTCTGGCACATGCCTGCTCTAACCGAAATTTTTGGGGACGATTCCGTATTACAGTTTGGTGGAGGAACCTTGGGACATCCTTGGGGAAATGCGCCCGGTGCGGTCGCTAACCGAGTTGCATTAGAAGCTTGCGTACAGGCTCGTAATGAGGGTCGCGACCTCGCTCGCGAAGGTAATGAAATCATTCGCGAAGCTAGTAAGTGGAGTCCAGAATTGGCTGCCGCATGCGAGATATGGAAAGCAATCAAATTTGAATTTGATACAATTGATACATTGTAAATAGGTTGTAGCTTTCGCAGCTATTTGCTACCAGCATCTGTTCCGAGACAGTTGTGAGACATATTCAAGAGTATCGGGAGGGGGTTAACCCCCCCCCCGATACTCTTGACATAATAAGTGATACTGTAGGTTGGTTAATCAATGATGGAAACTGGGAGACACGTAGTTTCAAAATGTGAATCCGAGGGGTTCGAATCCCTACCAACTCGCATTGAAAAACTCAAGGATGTTAATGAGTAGTCTAAATTTGAACCCGACGCTTTATTCATTTTTATTTTAAATATCTTTATATTGTCTAGTTTCATATCATATTGCCCCACCTGTTTCGTTGGATAATATAAATCGACCGCTTACAATAAGATTGATTCGACAGATAATTAGTCAATTATCAATTATTTATTACATCGGCAGGTTTAGATTTGAGACCAGTTTGTTGATAGAGATAAAAAGTTTGCTATATTATGATAAATTTATTTAAAATTTATTTTCTTTTCACAAGCTAAAGGGAAACAACAGATGAGGAGATTCTTATGTCTGTAACAAATTGGTTTGAAGATAGACGCAAATTTGGCGGATTGATTGGAGCTTTTCTCGAAGAAGCTACCAGAGGTTCTACCTCAAATGAAAAGGAAAGAGAGAAGCGGATAAGTGTTAACACGAATAGAGGATTACGGGCTCGCCGCGATAACTGCGGAAACATGCTTTATGTTAAATTTTTGAAACAGAATAAAAGTGTATGTGAAGAACGTGGTTACCACCTCTCAATGAATAGTATGGAAAGGATCGAACTTTTGATTGATCATAACACATGGATTCCCACGGATGAAGACATGATCACAGAAGATGTTTTAGACTTTTCCGACGAGGATTCTCACCAAAATCGCGTAGCTGTCTCTCAGGAAAAAACGGGTTTAACCGACGCTGCTCAAACAGGTATAGGATATTTAGATGGAACACTTATTGCGCTTGGTGTTATGGACTTCCACTTCATGGGGGGAAGTATGGGCTCCGTCGTGGGTGAAAAGATTACTCGCCTAGTCGAGTATGCCACAGACAAGTCTTTGCCATTAGTTTTAATTTGTGCTTCTGGGGGAGCGCGTACGCAAGAAGGAACGTTGAGCTTGATGCAAATGGCTAAAATTTCTTCTGTCTTGCAAATTCATCAAGTTCGAAAAAAATTACTCTATATATCGATTCTCACCTATCCAACCACAGGGGGTGTCACCGCCAGTTTTGGCATGTTGGGGGATATAATTATTGCCGAATCCAAAGCGTATACAGCATTCGCCGGTAAAAGGGTAATTGAATAAACATCACGTCAAAAGATACCTGAGGGCTTTCAAGCCGCTGAGTCTTTATTTGATAATGGGCTACTCGATTTGATCGTTCCACGTAATATCTTGAAGGGTGTTTCGAGCGAAATATCTGAACTCCACTCATCAGCGCCTTATAAAAAAAATTGAGTTTGTTCCAAATTTTCTCTTTCACTTATGAGTCGTCCGCGCCTTACCCCCCCTATTTACCAATATGTGGGGAACTAATCGTCATCTCCGTCTTCTTTTTGTACAACAAGAAAATTTGTTGGATTTTCCGGTGTCGGCGTCCCCGTTTATTCCCAGATAAACAAAAAAAAATTTGAATTAGATTACTCCACTGGAAGCCTGGAAACCCCTTTTCTTCACGGAATAAAAAGAATATCATTAGATATTAGAGAAAGGAGCGAAACAGAGATATACGATTATATAAATAGATTTCTCCTTTTATTTATTGTAGTTGAGGTAATTTCATCATGGCAGCGTCTTATCTACCCTCTATTTTTGTACCCCTAGTTGGTTTGGTGTTTCCAGCAGTTGCAATGGCTATTTCATTTCTATATATTGAGCGGGATGAAATTCTCTAATATCTTCTCTTTTTGTAGACGGGGTAAATTACCTGGCGACTTCACAATATCAGTTGAATTCGAAGTCTAGTCTGAGCTAATACTTAATAGGGATGAATTCTCTCTTTCTCGGCGGTTATCTTATCCTTGTTTGAGGACCCAAAAATCTCGAGAATGCCGTCCCAGTCAATCTATGTCTCATTCTCATTTCATATAAAAATGAGATATAGATTGATTTTTTGTTAAAAAATTCGTTACTTATAGACAATTACCCCAAGCATATGCTTGAGCTCTATCTTGGTATTTCATTGTTAAGCATAGATACATCAAAAACAAGCGGGAGTAATGCACCGCAAAAATAAATAAGGAAAGTGAAATTGATGACAAAATGGCTAATCCATCTATTATGCAATCTGTGAGGAAATAGTAATGAATTACCGTTCCAAATGGATCCAAGTGGATTTTGTAAAAGGCTCTCGTACAATTGCAAATTCGTGTTGGGCCTGTCTCCTTGTCTGTGGTGCAACAGGTTTTCTACCAGTGGGATTTTCCAGCTGCGTCGGCAAAGATCTGACCCCCGGACTTTCATCCGAACACATCGTCTTTATTCCACAAGGTATTGTAATGTGTTTTTACGGGATTGCGGGCCTCTTCGTCGGGCTGTATTTGTGGTGTACCGCGTTTCGGAACGTGGGGGGCGGCTACAACTTGTTCGACAAGCGGGAGGGATTTCTCTCCATATTTCGGTGGGGATTTCCCGGAAATAATCGCCGGATCTGCATCCGACTTGTATTAAAAGATGTAGAAGCGGTTGGATTGGAAAGTAGGGAAGGCCTTTACCCGCGTCGGCTTATTTACTTGAAAATAAGAGGTCGTCAAAATATCCCACTAACTAGGATTGGTGAAAGTTTAACTCTAGGAGATATGGAAGAAAAAGCCGCCGAACCTGCTCGTTTCCCGCGTGTATCAATTGAAGGTTTTTAAAATTTACTGAATTTCGGAACTAGATGATTAACAGGGGAGTGTAAGGCTACTAGTACTAGATTGGCAAAAGAATTTGAGGGGAGGGGTCAAAAGAAGGAATAGCCTAATTACAACAATTTGGCTGATTAGTCTCGTACTTCGTTTATTTTCCTCTCCTGATTGATAGATAGTTACAGCTAATATATGCGATTACATTGCTGGAAAAAAAAAATTATTCGATGGTTTATTAGTACTCCACATCGTTCCTCAGATAGAGCTTATGAGGCTAGTAAGAGACTACATTCGTTAATATTAATATATGATTCCCCACTTTTCGTGCGGGTAAAATCATCCCTTTCAACACCGGATAAATTGTTCCGTGCCACAACGGCGTCCACAAACACGGCATCCAATAAATCTAGATATCTAATATATTGCAGTCTCCTAGAACACAGATTTAGTATATCTATTTCGGGAATGCATAGAAACCTGAAACTTTTCTTCAGGGTAAAATTAATCCGACTGCTTCTAGTTGGGTGCTATCGCGCAAACAATTCTTTGATAAAAAATTGCTTGAATATTTTCTTGCCGAACCTTACAAATATTTTGCTCTTCCAAGATCTATCTTTCAATTCTCGCCAAAATTGTTACATGAATGGCAAAGCAGTCAACAAAAGAATTAGAAAAATTGTTAGCTTCTCGGAAGATAAATTGGGAAATGATCTCACTTACCGCGTCTCTTACAGGTTGAATAATATAGAAAAAATAAATAGAAAATTAGCTTGGATTGAAGCGACTTCAAACGAGTCTGTTGGTAGAAGAACACGCCGTTCCATAAACTTTTCTTCATTTCAAATTACCAAAAAAGTGATTGAGAAATCATTGAATTATGAATCGGAAAATTTTCCGTCGGCCTATGAGTCAATTAGTTTGGTGCCTCGTTCCGTGACTCGCACTTTATCCAGGTTCGGAGCGGAATTGACAAATCAATCAGGTGTGTTGGTACGTAATGATTTTGACTTAACTAGAAACCAAGCATCAGTTTCCCTTCAATATGTTGGGTGTTTCCTACTTCTCCCCCTCACGATTCCAATCAGTTTCAGAAACTGGTTCTTAGAGTCTTGGATTAGGGGTTGGTGGAACATCACCCAAACCCAAGTATTTATCAACCCCATTCAAGAGGAAAAGGCTTTGAAGCAACTTCGAGAAACAGAAGCATTGCTCTGGTTAAATGACGCGATTGAACACTTGGTAGATAGGCAGTTGCCAAATTTTGACGCAAATGCATACGATGAGACTACCCAGTTGGCAGCAGTGTATGACGAACTCAATATCCAACTACTTCTGCAGCTAGTAACCGATGTAATTAGTATTGCCACCCCAACTTTATTGTTTATAACAGGTCGAAAGAGACTTGCAGTTTCAAATTCCCGGATTCAGGAGTCATTTTATAGTTTGAATGACACAATGAAAGCATTCTCCATTCTTTTACTAACTGATTTATGTGTGGGATTCCACTCGCCCCATGGTTGGGAAATAGTAATAGGCTCCTTCCTCGAACATTTCGGCTTAATCCCCAATAGATATGTAATTTCTCGCCTCGTCTCAACTTTTCCAGTTATTTTAGATACGGTATCCAAATATTGGATTTTTCGTCACTTGAATCGCACATCTCCGTCAATTGTAGCAACTTATCATACAATGAGTGGGTGACAACTGTTTCTTCTACAAATTTGCATCTGGCAGGCTAGACCAGTTCATTCTCTTGGGTTATTTGCAACCTCTTCTCGTTTGCCATCTGCTGATAATGATCAAATAAAAAAGAGGAAAGAATTAGAACGAGATAGAATCAATTGCTACCAAGCGGCATCACCAAATAACCCGTTTGTACAGAGACTTAAGACTAATCATCAATCTATGCGAAAAAGAATTACGAATAACTGGATGAAAAAGTGTTGTATTCCGTCACTTGCACTTGCGATATCAATCGGTTTCGGTGAATTAAACTGTCCATCTGTATCAGAAGCATATCCGATTCTTGCGCAGCAGAATTATGAAAATCCCCGAGAAGCTACGGGGCGTATTGTGTGCGCCAACTGCCATCTAGCCAAGAAACCTGTGGATCTTGAAGCCCCGCAATCTGTTCTTCCCGATACTGTATTTGAAGCAGTTGTTAAGATTCCCTATGATACGTGGATAAAATAAGTACTTGCAAACGGGAAAAAGGGGGGATCAAATGTCGGCGCTGTCCTTATTCTACCGGAGGGGTTTGAGTTGGCTCCCCCCAATCGCATTCCAGCCGAAATGAAGGAAAAGTTGGGAAAATTGTCATTTCAAAGTTACCGTCCCGGCAAGGAGAATGTAATTGTCGTAGGGCCAGTACCGGGCAAATTATACGGCGAAATAACATTTCCAATTCTCTCACCAGACCCCGGTACTAACAAGGAAGCTCATTTTCTGAAATATCCCATTTATGTTGGGGGGAATAGGGGGAGGGGACAAATCTATCCAGACGGGAGCAAAAGCAACAACACGGTCTACGCCGCTTCAGTAACGGGAAAAATAAAGAGGGTTGTTCGCAAAGAAGGAAAGGGTGGATACGAAATCACTATCGAAGAGTCATCCGGAAATCGTGAATCGACGGATACTGTCCCTCCCGGTCTCGAACTTATTGTTTCGGAAGGTGAATTCGTCAAGGCTGATCAGCCATTGACTAATAACCCCAATGTTGGGGGATTCGGTCAGGGAGAAGTCGAAATCGTACTTCAGGACCCGTTACGTATTCAAGGTCTCATAGCTTTTTTCGCATCGGTTGTCTTGGCGCAGATTTTTCTCGTGCTGAAGAAAAAACAGTTTGAAAAAGTGCAGCTGGCAGAAATGAATTTCCGATTGCCTACTACTTCTTTTAGTTAGGTTATCCCTTTCATGTGTAGCTAATCCGACTGATAATTGTGTGTGAAAAAAAAAGGTTTCTGCTTGTCTTTTTTTTTAGTCAATGGTTTGGTAGACACATAAAAGGTGTTGATTGCGTCGGCTTCGGTTTCGTCGGTGGTGTCAGTGGTGTCGACACCACCAACAGTATTTACGTGTCTTCTGTAATGCAATTAGCTTACTTCTTTATTGCTAAGTCTTCTAGTTTGACTCCATTAAGTCTAAACTGGAGCACGGAATATGAAACGTCAGGCAGGGAAGTGAAATGCAAATTATTAATAAGGCTTGTTGGGAAGATTACTACTAGGTAGAAATTTGGGAAGATTACTACTAAGTAGAAATGTAGAGAAAAGTAGACTTTATCTCATAGGTAGACTTTATCTCATAGTTAGTCAAACTAGAAATTGTACCCAAAATCTATTGATTGATCCGGTTATATCGAACTAGTTTCCCGAAAAACCTACCCCTATATATAAAGGACTTTAAAATTTAAACTTTTGTTTGTTCTAATTGTTACATTCAGTCTCGATCGATTCTTTTACGTATAAAGAATCGATCGACCCGTCTACCAAAAAATGCATCGTGGAACTAGTCTCTAGCTAACTAAATCAAGATATATTGACTTGGACAACAAATTTTCCACATTTTTATTGATTCTATTCTTTTTCTTACTTACTGAAATAGAAGAAAAATGGAGAATTCGACCGTAGAATTCGGCAAAATTTTTTCGGTCAGACAGCAGTTATTATCGAAGAGACGACCCCAACCCTGAGTAAGCTCCATAGAAGAATACGCCTAACAAACCTATCACAAGTGTACCGGCTACAGTACCCACCAACCACGAGGGAATCCTTCCAGTGGTATTTGTCATCTGCGTCACCTCCTTACCCTTACTCTTTTGGCTTTATCCTCTGGTCCCGACTCGAGACATGAACAGTCACAAATAATTAGGATCTTGATCGTTTTCGAACAATTCTTTTTAATTTCTAATTAATTTCTAATTAAAAAAGTAATTAGAAAATGGAACAGCAAGTACGAAAATCAGTAATAATCCCCGATAAAGGCTTGTACGATTCAATTCTACACTCTGTTTATTCGGATTCGGTTGTGTCGTAGATTCGGAGCTCACTAAAAACTATCTTTGAATGAATTGCATAGCTGATATGGACCCCAAGAAGAAAACTGTCGGTACGGCTAAGCCGTGAACAGCTAACCATCTAACAGTGAAAATTGGATAAGTTTTATCTAAAGCCATTGGTACTGGTTTCTCCTACAATAATTTGGTGAATGCGTCGACCTGTTCCAGCGAATCGAAGCGGCCAGTTACTAGGGGAACTTCTTGTCGGCTCTCTGAAAAATATTCATTTGGGCGGGGGCTTCCAGAAACATCGTAAGCTAAACCTGTACTGACAAACAGCCAGCCTGCAATAAACGGGGAGGGTGTGGTAATGCTGTGGATGACCCAATATCGAATACTAGTAATAATGTCAGCGAAGGGGCGTTCTCCTGTATTCCCAGACATGTTCAGCTCCGTATCTATATCTATCTTGTAATACTAAAAAGGATTGCTTCCCGAATAAGAAGGGGTGGAAGATGTGGAATCTATCGGTAAACCTTCTCAAATGGGACCTCATCTTAATTAGGATGTCACTTTCTTCTTTATACCCAGGGTATATCCGAAATCTATCGGTTTAGTATAGCTAGCCCACCTTCGATGCGGCAAGGTTACTCGCTCCTCAGGGGGTGTTCAATACCTACGGAATTTCCGCTGGTGGTTACCTACATATAACTAGAACAAATTGACTAGAAAGCTTTGACTAGCTTCGAACCTATGCGTCAATTTGTCGGCGCAGGGATCTTACTCCTTCTATCACTCCGTCTTCCAGCCTGCCTTCGTGTCTTGGTGTGCCCAGATAATTAATGACCTAAAGATACTATCTATTTAGTTCACTATCCAATAAATTAACTAACTAAGACATAATTGTACCGGATAAGTTAAACCGACAGATTTAGATCACCCAAATAGGTGTTACTAATCAACCCTGACTTCCTTCAGGAATTTGGGTAAACAACTTTGATTCCGCAACTTCGGGTGATAAACTACTGGCAGAAATCATCTACTAATAACCCATCTGCTAGATAATTTGGTATTCAAGTTTATGCTCACCCTACTAAGCTACTTCGCCTTTTTGACGTCTGTATCAACTTTGACTTTAGCTTTACTGGTTGGATTGAACAAGATTCAGATTCTATGATTTAGCATTATCATTTATAACCTATGTAGGAGAGGGATAATAAGCAGGAAAGGGGGGCCACCGGCACCTACTAATTCGCCGCACCTACCAAAAAATAGTCGGTTGACACGAAAATTTATTTTGGTAAGTATTTAAATTAGACGTTTATAAACTAGAATGGTTGAAGCATCACTATCGGGAATTGTGTCGGGTTCGATTCCAATAACCCTAGCTGGATTATTTGTAACTGCATACCCACAATATCGACGCGGCGATCAATTAGATATTCGACAGAATCAAATAATGGAATCAAATAATTGTGGCATCTCAAACAAGATGTTGACTTAGAAAAAAGATTCATTCAAAATTATTTCTTTCGCTCAATTATGTAATTATTTCTAAGATTTGTCTAAAAATATTTATCTACCTAATATACATACAGGGGTGGGGGGTGGGGGGGGGGCTGTTTCGTTAACATCAAATTTGATGTTTCCTGTTTTTTTTTTTTAGGTATTTTATATTTTACGCGTATTATTCCTATCTATTAAAGAATCCTTCGCTAAGCGGTAGTAAACACGCCCTGCAGGATTTGAACCTACGACATCGGGTTTTGGAGACCCGCGTTCTACCGGACTGAACTAAAGGCGCCTCCCTTTCGGTAGTAATTTTTAGATTTGAAATCTATATCGATGGGGCAGCTTCCTTCCTCACTCCGTGAGGAGGAAGCAACAGAGAAAGAATTATCTTCTCTTTTAGAGAAAAGAAGAAAGATAGAAACCAATTTGTCGAGATGTAAAGCCCTGCCCCTGAAGTTTGGGGTATGGATCAAAAATAGGGATGACAGGATTTGAACCTGCGACATTTTGTACCCAAAACAAACACGCTACCGAGCTGCGTCACATCCCTATTAATCTTGATTTGAAACTGGTATCATCGATCCGATGCTGCTGCGTCTAATTTATTATAACCGGTAGATGTAGATACCGTCTACCTGGGAAAAATTTCATCTCTCAACAGATAGATATTTTTTACAACCCCGTTCTATTCTTACTCCTTTTTCTCCTTCTTTTTTGTTGGTATTGCAGTTATTAGTACCATCAATATTGAGTATTTCGGGTTTACCGACTTTTATCCTCAAAAATATTGATTTATAAGTTATAGATAATTTATTTTATTTTTAATAATAAGAAAAGGTAAAAGAGGAATAAAGACTAAGAGATAAAAAAAATATTAAAAATTAGGAGGACTCTTAATGCAACACGTGAAGGTATATCTCTCCACGGCCCCCGTCGTAGCTGCAATATGGTTTGGACTGCTGGCTGGTTCCTTAATAGAAGTTAATCGCTTCTTCCCAGATGCTTTATTATTTCCCTTTTTTTAATCCAAATAACTAATTACAGAGGAATCAGACAAAGAAAAAAAATCAGATAAATTTACGTTTTACATAAAAGGGTAATGCGTAACTGAGTTATGGGTGGGGGTAGTTAAAACTCAAACCTCCCCGGATTGTCAGAACTTCGCGAGTAGTCCGTTCAAACACATTTGGACGTACTTGCGACCCCTTTTCTTAAAAAGCAAATTTATATTACTAAGATACAATTGTCTCTATGACCAAAAGTAAAGATGCGAGGGTAACCATCGCTTTGGCATGTACAATTTGTACTTGCAAAGAGGCTGGCAACAAATCCTCAGGTATTTTTCGATACACTACGCGTAAGAGTCGCCGTAATACACCTACTCGGTTGGAATCGAGGAAATTTTGCGTTTGTTGCCACAAACATACTTATCACAAAGAACTAAAAAAATAAGGGATATTCTACTTAACTTACAAGTAATCAATATTGATACGTATTATTAGTAGTCACAAAAAAATCTCATGAATAAATTTAGACGATTTCCCCGTAGACGTTCCCCGTCTATTCGTTCTGATGAAACTATTGATTACAGAAATACGAGCTTACTTCGTCGATTCGTCAGTGAGCAGGGAAGAATCCTACCGAGACGGATGAATAGATTAACCTCCAAGCAGCAGCGTTCAGTAGCTATAGCTATAAAAAGAGCCCGTATTTTGGCTTTGCTACCCTTCTCAAATAATGAGAATTAGAAAATTTCCTAAAATTTCATTCTGAAAGATTTTGCAATTCGACAATTCAAAATACCCTTTGAAATAAATGGGATTGAATATGTCGAAGTTGAATCAAACTCATATCTGTAAGATAGTCTGTCGTTTCGTTTATATTTCTCTCTTTGTTTCATTTCTGGCCTCTCCGCTTAATCCGGAGAGGCTTGCCGCCTCGTGTCAATCTTTCCCACCATTAATTGTTCGTACGAGCCGGGAGAAGCAATAACCGTCTGTAGTAGCTACTTGTGCGAGTGTCTTGCGATTTATAAAAACTTGATTTTGGTATAAAGTGTGAATCATCGAACTGTACGTAAGTCCATTTTTTCGGGCTGCTGCGTTAATCCGAGCGATCCACAGACGGCGAAATTTTCTTTTCCGGTTTTTTCTATCTACGTAAGCGCAAGCCAGTGACCTTTCTTCTTGCTGGTTCGCTGCTCTGAATAATTTTGAATGAGCCCCCCGAAACCCGGATGCAAAATCGAGAATGCCTCTGCGAAATCTACGAGCTATGGATCCTCGTTTTACTCTAGTCATTATATTTGTAGCCTCACAAGAAATTGCAGTGTTGTCTGATAAATCCGTTTATTCCTAGGCTCCGCCCCCCCCCCCCGCCGAAGAGATAAAGATCCTGAAGATAAATTTATGACAAATTTATTTTTTAATTAAACTATGTGCAATGACATACCAGACTTATCAGTTCTCAGAAAGTCGTTCAGTAGCTGCTTCATAATTATATGGATATTTGTCGATTTTGATGAATCGCCACTTCTTCCATCTGATTTTTCTATCTAATGTTTCTATCTATCTAATGTGATAAATAAAGATTCCGGCGACTTTTGCTACCCCGACTTTCCCTACCGTGAATACTCCGATACAGGTTGGATGTCCCACCCCCAATTGTTTAACTTCAAGAAGCGATACGCTGTACCAGAGATACCGCGGATTCCGCTGTTTCCGTGGTCAGCCTTTTATGGTAACCGGGTCCCTCCTATATACCGGAGCCTAGGCTTCTCCGAAGATGGAGAAAACATAATTGCTGTCGGCGGGTCGCATGATCCCCAATATTTAACTCAGCCCGTTAAACTGGACTTTTTCGCTTCCATTTCCTATTTGTTATTTGTTTCAAAATAAGTTATATGTGTAGTAACGGTATTTTAGGCTGGAGATTGGCGGAACAGCTGACCCGTGCTTGTCACCATCGCAGCGGGATTGGCAAAATAGATATAAAAGTTTACATCACTTGCTCGGATTCGCTTAATAACTCAACTTTGTCATCATCGATTGGTTTTTATCATCCCAAATCAAAATGATCGGATTTACACCGATTCTAACCGCGAATTTCTATTTCTCATTGAAACAGATGGATTATCAATTTCTACCCGTTTCACTCGAGGGATTATCTCGCGACGTCAACCCCTAATGTCTCAGGTTTATGATCCGAACGAGTCACACATACACCCTGGTACATACTCCTCTCCGTTGGGGGCATCCCCGAAGAGCGGGGGATTTTGTTCCAATCCCTAACCGTTGTCTCGCTTTTCTAATTAGTTGCTGATTTGTTGGCACGTTCAAAAACGCAGAGATTTTATTCGGTTCAAAATATTTTAACCATTTGAAAAAACTTGCTACATTTGAATCTCCAACAATCAATCTTTATGAAATTCTTTTGTTTGAAGTAACAAAATTTGAAGATTTGCTTTTCTAAATGATAAAATAGTAACTAGCTAGACGAATAGACGCGAAATTACAAGAAAAGAGATTGAATCAGGAAAATTTGACTTTTTTTCTCAACCCTCAGTCACTTCCTAATTATTAAATCTTCAAGCTGACACGTTTTCTAATGCTACCGGGTCCGCGACGCCGTAATCCTGAGCTTCTTCTGCTGACGAGAAAACGTCTCTTTCCATATCTTCAGAAATTATCCATAAGGGTTTGCCAGTTCTTTGGGCATAGACTTTTGTTATGCAATCACGTAGTTTTGATGCTTCTTCTGCTTCCATAACGCATTCCCCAGCTTGTCCATCATAATACGAACTAGCAGGTTGATGAATCATTACCCTAATTAGGTGACTCCAGTTAAGCTCAACCGTACAAGCAAATTATTTTGCATACGGCTACACTTCTGGTGGGCCGACAAAGTTTGCTTAAACTAGCATTTAAACATTAACTTTTTGTCTTGGAAGAAAGATTTTCCTTGCCGCCAAGCCCTTCTTGTTGCAATAAATACTACGGGGATAATATCGAGAGATCGCACCATCTTTTCTATCGGACGTATTGTGATGGTTCCATTGCTGTATCGTGCCAGCAATCCCAGAGTTTGCTATATATACTCTCGGTGGATAACGGAATCGACATCATCCAACTCATTAAAAACTTGAAGTTTAATAAATTACGTAGATTCGACACTCTTTCGAATTTATGACGCTAGGATATATCGATTTCGATCCAGAATGAATCCACGATAAGTCAGAAAATTTATTTTGATTCAGTTTAACTCCTCGGCATTTCACTTTTTCTAATTGGTTGTGTATAGGAGGAGTCGCCAAGTAGAAGTTGCCATGCTATTGTTACCCCAACTAGGCGAAGGCAGAGTTCTAATCCGTACAAATCATTGGCGCCAAGCGTGGGGTAGTGCTATACGTCTGGTAATTTCCCCTCCGGCCGAAATAGAAGATCCCATTGAAGCAGCTAGTCCCATACAAATGGTATGTACGTCTGGTACGACAAACTGCATTGCGTCATAAGCAGATATTCCGGCTAATACCGCCCCACCGGGTGAATTTACATACGAGTACATATCTTTGGCTTGATCTTCTCCATTTAGATACATCATGATACCGATAAGTTGATTGGCAATTTCATCATCGACTTGTTGACCTAGAAATAGAAGTCTCTCCCGATAAAGCCGGTTGATTTGGATAGGTTTCTGCGATTCCCGCTCTGTTGCCCCCTTCCTATAAAACCGTATAGGTTTTGTTAAAGACATACGGCTCTCGCAACTTTTACGTGAAACGAGTATAAGGGTAATTCCCCTCCTCTTTTTTTTGTTTCAATCCTACCCGTATTAGCACTTCTGGCTCAAGTTTATCTGGCCTAGCTTTTGCACGCACATGGTGAACCACTTCGTAACTGGTGATCGATGAATTCATCTTGGCATTTTAGCCTTTCCTCTTACACCGGTTTATTTCCGTTCGTTATTGAGTCCTTCGTATATGATCTTTAGGTTCATCTTCTACTCCGGAGGTTGCGGGGTTCCGACCGCTATTTGCACATACGGAACAAATAGTTTTACTTCCCTTGTATTTATTCCCATATTTTATGTGACGTATTCAAAGTATAAATCTATTAAATCTGCTTTTTGCTGTTCCGGTTTTTGTTTCATAGTTATTTCTGCTACGACCAATATCTGGGACTGAGTAACCGGGGCCCAACCAATCTGTTTATTCCAATTAGCCGTGGATTCTAACGACTATTAAATCTACTGATAGATTTTCCTCACGCATTTGACCGCTGATAGATTAGTCAATTCCAAGTGAGATAGAAACAAATCAGTCGGATAGGAAATGACGGAAGCGAGTTCCATCTGGCTCGACGCACCTGACGAATCGCGCTATACGTCAACCCGAGCTGCATCCTCTTCCCCAGGTAAACGAAAGGGCACCTTTGGAACACCAATTGGCATATAAAAATTACCGAAAAAAGTTGTAATTACCTCGAATTTAAGAACGTAGAAGCCAAACTGAAAAGGAGCCTCAATCATATTATAACATGCTTGATGGAGACAACATGGGTTGAAGAACTCGCATTTCCCTTTTGCATATATTAACAGATCCCGATGGGACCAATCTCTACATTGCTATATAAAGCACGTAAATGCTAAAATATCTATGCCTTCATCTGCTCCTGAAACAAAAATTACTGTCTCACCTCATATTACTATGTATGGTTTTTTCACAAACCAAGCAAATAAGTTAAACAAGGCGAGGAGGGAGGAATGCCTCCAATCTAGAAGCAAATTGAGATATTGGTTTGTATATTTCACACAACAACTTTTATCTCTTAGAACTTATGAAGCAAAGCTCATATTGCAAGAAAGTTACATAGTAGTCACTCATCTCCAATATCCAAGAAAGGGGTTTCTCACGGGTTTGCCTCGGTATCGCGTTCATACCGTAGTATTAAATGATCCCGGTCGTCTTATTTCCGTGCATTTGATGCATACCGCTTTGGTTTCTGGCTGGGCGGGTTCAATGGCTTTATATGAACTAGCTGTTTTCGACCCATCGGATCCCGTTCTTGATCCCATGTGGAGGCAGGGTATGTTCGTCATTCCTTTTATGACTCGCATCGGAATAACAAAGTCGTGGGGAGGCTGGAGCATCACCGGAGATGCCGCAACTGATGCGGGTATCTGGAGTTATGAAGGAGTAGCCGCGGCTCATATCATACTATCTGGTTTGTTGTTTCTAGCCGCTATCTGGCACTGGGTATATTGGGATCTGGATCTATTTCGCGACGATCGCACGGGAAAACCATCCCTAGATTTACCAAAAATATTTGGAATCCACCTATTTCTTTCGGGGGTACTTTGCTTTGCATTTGGAGCATTTCACGTCACAGGCCTGTTTGGACCCGGTATTTGGATATCAGACCCTTACGGATTAACCGGAAAAGTGGAGCCCGTAGATCCAGCTTGGGGGGCTGAAGGTTTCGACCCATTTGTACCGGGCGGAATAGCCTCGCACCACATAGCAGCGGGAGTTTTAGGTATACTAGCGGGTTTGTTTCACCTAAGTGTTCGCCCCCCCCAACGGTTATACAAAGCTCTACGTATGGGAAATGTCGAAACCGTATTGTCTAGCAGTATTGCTGCCGCATTTTTTGCCGCTTTTGTCGTTTCTGGAACCATGTGGTACGGTTCCGCCGCGACCCCGGTCGAATTGTTTGGCCCCACTCGTTATCAGTGGGATCAGGGGTATTTCCAACAAGAAATAGAGAAACGAGTACGGAGAGGCGAAGCCGAAAACCCAAATCTATCTCAAGCTTGGTCGAAGATTCCGGAAAAATTAGCCTTTTACGACTACATTGGTAACAACCCCGCGAAAGGGGGATTGTTTAGAGCAGGTGCAATGGACAACGGCGACGGGATAGCCGTTGGCTGGTTAGGTCACGCTGTTTTCAAAGATAGGGAAGGCCACGAACTATTTGTACGCCGTATGCCAACTTTTTTCGAGACATTTCCCGTAGTCTTGGTAGATAGCGAAGGTGTCGTGAGAGCTGACGTTCCATTCAGACGAGCAGAATCAAAATATAGCGTTGAGCAAGTCGGTGTAACTGTAGAATTTTTTGGTGGTGAACTAGATGGTGCTAGCTTCAGCGATCCCGCCACGGTGAAGAAATATGCTAGACGCGCCCAATTAGGTGAGATCTTCGAGTTTGATCGCGCCACTTTAAAATCAGATGGTGTTTTCAGAAGTAGTCCGCGGGGTTGGTTCACCTTCGGTCACGCCACATTTGCTCTTATTTTCTATTTCGGTCACATTTGGCACGGTGCAAGAACCTTATTCAGAGACGTCTTCGCCGGTATCGATCCCGATTTGGACGCCCAAGTTGAATTTGGGGCATTTCAAAAGTTGGGGGATCCGAGTACTAAAAGACAAGCTGTTTAATAAGTTTTCTATTATTTGTCATATTGAATTCTTTCCTTTATCAGTATCAGGTTAGTCACAAAAATTGACTGAAAAAATAGTGAGTAATAGTAATTGCTTCATCAACGCTTAATAATTTGATGAATTCATTTATTTAAATAGTTTTGATTACTCGAATTCAAACAAAGAAAAATTGGGGGAACTAGAAGTCTCCCCCACCGCAATTAGTATGAAAGATATTTTCAAAATACCACTACTACTACTGAATCCATGGAAGCACTGGTTTACACATTTTTGTTGGTAGCTACTTTAGGTATAATATTTTTTGCCATCTTCTTTCGGGAGCCTCCCAAAGTACCCAGCAAGGGTAAATAGAGAGTTTTCCCCGATTTTAATTTTATCAAATAACCGGATTTTTATGCATTAGCAAAATTATGAGTATAAATTAAATTAAGTCGATTAGAGACCTTCCTTTTTAATTTTGCAAAGGAAGGTCTGCCACTATACCAGTCCCACTAATCTTCATGTTCTTCAAAAGGATCTCTAAGCTCTTTGGCGGGTTGACCGAAAGCGGTATACAAAGCGTAACCGGTGAGGCTAACGAGTGAACGGGATATAGAGATAGCGACCGAAGTTGCGGTTTCCGTTGCCATGTAATCCGAAAGAAATAATAGTGCCTACCTTACTTGCTATAATAGTATACAAAGTCAACAAATTTCAATTGAATTAGCAGGCTCTATGGCTACAAAAGTTGTTGGTGACACCCTCAGAAGTAAACCCAGAATAAGTTTACTAGGAATGGTTCTGAAGCCGCTTAACTCGGAATACGGAAAAGTTGCCCCCGGCTGGGGCACTACCCCCTTGATGGGATTTTCCATGGCTTTATTTGCAGTATTCCTAGTTACTATTTTGGAAATTTACAACTCATCTGTCTTATTGGATGGTATTGCAATTAGTTGGTAGAAAAGTCCTGAACCCCGAGGATATAACGGCAATACCTGGGGGTTCAGAAATGGATATCTCATCATAAATCGGAACGGGAGTTAAATCGCGTGAACTTGAAATGTTTCCAGAAGACAATAATATGGGTGTGTGATTCGTCGCAACTAATCTGGTTTAACAAATGAATAATCTTTTATTTCGATAAATTTTTATATGTTGGATTATTGTTATCTCGCCGGGTAGCGGTCGAGTCATTAGCACCCGAAACGCGAGAAGTTGACATTTAGTCAGTATAAAGCTCAAACTACGATTAATTTGCATCAAGTTGCCATTTAAATTTCGTGATGAAATTTGTTACTTGATATTGCCGACTCGGCGCTGTATCAGAAAATTACCAGCGAAGTATGTTTCAATTGTGGTTGTTTGTAAAGTGTGTAGATATATAAAAAGGAGTTGTGCGGATTCTGAGTCAAGGTTATGAAGGAGTTGCCGCCCATTAAGTTCTCCTATCTAGGATAAAAATTTCGAAATATAGTGAAAATCTAAGGTTCTTTGGGGGACAACAAAAATCAGATTAGAACGAACTAACTTCTAGTTATTTATCTACCCCCCCCCCCCGTTTTTTTTACTGGGGGAGAGTACATCGACAAGATTGAAAGATTTCCCAAGACGCTAGTCTCATTGGATTTCAATTCAAAAATAAAAGCTAACGTGAGATCGAAGTAAAATGTATTTTTGAGTTTCTCGAGACTGAGTCGCTTCTTTCTCCATTTTTTAATAAAAGATATCGGATAATACGAGATGTCGGGGGTCTCCCCCCCCCCCTTTTTCTTTTCTACCATCTTATTTGAGTAAATGCTAACAGAATGGGCGATGCTCAAATAGCTTCGCTTAAGCTGTATGAGAAAAAAGTCTCATGTGCAGTTTATGAGGAGGGAGTTACAAAGGCTTACCCATCTCACTAAGGTATATGATTGGTTTGAGGAGCGCCTAGAAATTCAGGCAATTGCTGACGATATTACTAGCAAATATGTCCCTCCACATGTGAACATATTTCATTGCTTGGGGGGAATCACGCCGACTCGCTTTTTGGTTCAAGTAGCAACCGGTTTTGCCATGACCTTTTATTATCGTCCGACTGTTACAGAAGCTTTTTCTTCAGTTCAATATACAATGACTGAAGTTAATTTTGGTTGGCTAATTCGGTCTGTTCATCGGTGGTCAGCGAGTATGATGGTATTAATGATGATTTTGCATGTATTTTGCGTTTATCTAACAGGTGGATTCAAAAAACCTCGCGAATTGACTTGGGTTACTGGGGTGATTCTAGCTGTATCAACTGTCTCTTTCGGTGTTACTGGATATTCCCTACCCTGGGATCAAATTGGTTACTGGGCCGTCAAAATTGTAACTGGCGTACCCGAAGCTATTCCCCTGGTAGGATCGTCATTAGTCGAGTTACTACGAGGAAGTGCTAGTGTCGGTCAATCGACGCTAACTCGTTTTTACAGTTTACACACTTTTGTATTGCCGCTTCTTACTGCTGTTTCTACGTTGATGCATTTCCTAATGATCCGTAAACAAGGCATTCCGGGTCCTTCATGATTTAGTTATAAATAGTAAATTGAAAATACTTTGTTACTAGATTGGTAGGGAATCCCAATCCCCATTTATTTAAGAGGTTATTGTTCTGTTGCCGCCGATGCTTATTACTAAGCAAGATGGTAAGTTATCTAGCGGATTTATTTATTGTCCCGAATTTATTTATTGTCTCGAATTATTGGGACGAAATAATCGAAATGTCAAAGGAAAAAATTTGGATTATGGGAGTGTGTGACTCGCCGCGAGACTTGTAGGCTATGCAGACGTTGAGTTAGATACTGCCACAACTGAGGGTGTGTCTCTTCTCCGACCTTTCTTTGGGGCTAAGATTCGAAACCTGGATATAAAAACATATTTGCCGAATCGAAATTTAAGTTGTTTGAAGAATTTTTTCCATGATCGACCTAAAAATTTTGAAAGGCCTCGTGAAACCCTATATATTTAATTGGGATTGTGTGAAACTGTTAAACATACGGTTTCTAACGCGATGCATACATTTCTTCTGCATCGAAAGATAGTTGTTTGTACGAATAACCGTTGGGGTAAAAAAGCGATCTAAAGATATATATAGTCGAAGTTTCAACAAGTTAAGATTCTATACCCTATATCATAGCTTATAAATATTTTGTCTCATCTAAACTTGCAATGATACGACACGTGCGTATGGGATACAAGATAACCCGCGAAGCCTCATTTCATTATTGAGCTGATTCGGATGAGAAGCCATGTTACGAAATAACTTCTTTTTTGTGTTCGTCCTCTCTTTATTCATCAACCTAACCGTTGCCAGATAAGATAAATCTATGTTTGCTTGAGCCGTATGAGGAGAAATTCTCACGTTCGATTCTTGTGGGGAATGAGGAGTCTACCCCAATAACAAAAAAACCTGACTTGAACGATCCTGTTTTGAGGGCAAAATTAGCTAAAGGTATGGGGCATAATTACTACGGCGAACCCGCTTGGCCCAACGACTTGTTGTATATATTTCCTGTAGTAATATTAGGAACCATCGCATGTACTGTGGGTTTGGCTGTTTTAGAACCATCAATGATTGGTGAACCAGCAAATCCGTTTGCAACTCCTTTGGAGATATTACCTGAGTGGTATTTCTTTCCTGTATTTCAAATACTTCGGACGGTCCCCAATAAACTATTAGGTGTTCTTCCAATGGCGTCAGTACCCGCAGGACTGCTAATCGTTCCTTTTCTCGAAAATGTCAATAAATTTCAGAATCCGTTTAGGCGCCCAGTAGCTACAACAGTCTTTGCAATTGGCACCGTGGTCGCTATTTGGTCAGGGATTGGAGCAACCTTACCCATAGATGGATCTTTAACTTTGGGGCTTTTCTAGCATTTATATATCTCCTACTAACTTAAAAGATAATCAAATTTGGTCTAGGGAACAGTTGCCAGCCCTCAGGTCGGGCTGAGACTTCCCTAGACCTATCCACGTTTCAACCGAAAAACAGATTTATTGAGTTCTTTGTTGAATAATTCATTTCTACTTGTTCACGCTAAAGATAAAGTTGGGAATCAAATTTCAATTTTCGGCTTTTGGGTAACTCATATTTCCCATTTCAAACCGTTCGTAATATAAGTAAAATACACAGTGAAAATTTCACATATCTTTTATAAGAGACAAGATTATTTGTTTCAAAAATGGAGCGATTTATACTTCGTCACCTGCTCCTACTAATTAATATGCAACTAATTTTTGGGTAACTCTATGGCGAAATGGTTCCACAATGCTTTTGATACCTGATCTACAGATTTTTGCCCGAAACTCTTTATTTTTGGTAAATCTTCTCGGCTATAATTAAGCAAATCAGCAATTGTGTGTATGTTAGCTTTTTTGAGACAATTAGAGGCTCTAGCCGGTAATTCTAGTTGGTCAATAAACGTATTTGCGGGTAGCTCTTTATCCAGTTCAGTCACGTTGTAAACTTGTGAAGATGACCCCCCTGAAGCGGGGTAACTTTGACTATCCTTTAAATAGGAGACGTCTTCAAGTTTCACGTGTAAAAGGGGACTTGATAAGTCTATTAGTTTTTCAGAGGCCTCGGTTATTGCCTCGTCTGGGGTCGGACTACCATTGGTCCATATTTCAATGAATAATATTTCTCGTATCGCTTCACCACTTCCAAATAAATGTACGCTATAATTGACGTTTCGAACAGGCATAGATACAGCATCAACGGGAAATTCTCCATCTCTACATCCGTTTGAATTTCCTATGCGGTATCCACAATCTTTTTCAATTTTTGATTCAATATTGACAGATATTGGTTGGGTGATAGTAGCTACATATTGCAAACTGTCAACTGCTTCGACAGAGGGCGGTAACGATGTATCACCCGCAATTACTTCTTTGGGACCAGTTACGGATGAAACTGCTTCTTTAACATCATTGGAGTCACCCCTAAGTACAATTTCCTTTAGATTAACTGAAACATCATGTATTGTCTCTTTAATACCTTTTATTGTAGAATACTCGTGCACAACTCCGTGAAACCTTGCACGTGTTATGCCCGTGCCTTGAACTTCTTCTGATGAGGCTTTACGCATGGCAATTCCTACGGTACTAACTTGGCCCCTCTTAAAAGGAGATACGACAAAACGACCATAATGAAGACGCCTACTTTCTGTCTTAGATTCAACGCACTTCCACTTAATTGTCTGGGTAGAGATAGATGTTTCACACGTGAGCATAGAGGAATCCCCTTTTAAGTTTCATAAAACTACTAATTAGATAGTTAGACGCGTCTCTTTCGGGGGGGTCGGCACCCATTATGCGGCATGGGGGTTACATCACGTACAAAACTGAGGATTACGCCACTTCGGCGAATAGCCCGCAAGGCAGTGTCTCTTCCCGGACCAGGTCCACTCATCGTAACTTCTGCTTGCTTCATACCCCGATCCATCGAAGCACGGATAGCAGTTTCCGCTGCAGCTTGGGCGGCGAATGGTGTGCTTTTGCGCGTACCCTTGAATCCACATGCACCAGCGGAACACCGAGGAGCTACCTATCCCCGAACGTCCGTGACAGTAATAATGGTATTATTGAAACTTGCCCTTATATGAGTAACCCCCTTCTGTACCCCGCGTTTTACCTTTCGCGAACGAATTTTTCTTGAATTAGCTGACATAGTTGATTGATTATTCATATTTGAAGACTGTCATTAATTGTTAATTGGCTCTACATCTGAAGCTTCTGATTACCCCTGTCTCTGCTTATGTTTCGGATTGCTACGAATTACCATGATTCGTCCACGTCTACGAATCAATCGACACTTCTCACATATTTTGCGAATGGAGGCACGAATTTTCATAGCTGTAACCTCAAATTAGTTGATAAATCTACTGATAGATTTGGGATACGTCTTCCCTCTTTATTAAATTGAAACAAAAATTTGAACAATGGATAATGACTAGGTGACCATACCAACATCAAAATCTATTGATTGTTATTTGTCTGTCTACTTCGAAGTCGGTAAATGATACACCCTTTGGTAAGGTCATAAGGACTTGATTCAGCTCTTACCCTATCTCCTGGTAATATTCTTATGTAATTTCGTCAGATCTTTCCCGATATGTGAGTCAAGACTTGGCATCCATTATCTAAACACGCTCAAAACATGGCATTGGGAAGCGATTCCGTGACTGTACCCTCTATGTCAATAAGATTCTGCTTTTTAATCATTCGAGCTAAATAAACCCCCCGTAATTCATAGATTTCCTCAAAAAATTGCTAACTCAATTGATATTGCTAATATTTCATTCGAGACATAATTTTTGTTGGCAACAATTTCTTTTCGTTTAAAAAGAAGTTTTTCAATCACCAAGTGTGGCGTGAAATTTCCCCCCCGATTTTTTTTTGTCGAGCCTCCCGATCTGTGATAAGTCCATGAGATGTTGATGAAATAGCAATTCCCATACCGCCCAATATTTTAGGAATTTGCCTACGGTCGGAATAAACCCTCAATCCAGGCTTGCTAATGCGCCTGACAACTGCGACGTAGGGGTCTTTCTTCTTGCCGAGATATCTCAAGCTCACGTCCGGAAACTCTTTCCCATTATCTTTGTGCTTTACAACATTTCTCGCGAAACCTTCTTCCGCCAAAATTTGTGCGATGCGTTCAGCCACTTTAGTAGCCGGTATCCTTATTATAGCTTTTCTTCTTATGTTACCATTTCTTATGGCAGTAGGTGCGGTGGCGATGGCGTCGTCATTCATGAAATATCAATTAATGGTTTTTTTAGTTGTCAATACCGGGATGATTCCTAACCCCTCCCTTATTCTGTTTCCTCTAATTCAGTTTTGTGTATTTTAAATTTTTAATTTATATTTATAGGCATTTAGCAAATTTTCAAACCAAGTTGAATTTTCATAGAGAGAAAACTTGGTTTGAAAATTTGTTAAACTTAACGTGCCAAATTCACTTAATCATTTGCTTCTACAACACTTCGGGAGCTAAAGAAACTATTCTGGTGAAGTTGCAATCCCTCAATTCCCTAGCGACTGGGCCGAAGATCCTAGTCCCTCTGGGATTTCCTTCCTGGTTGACAACGACGGCTGCATTGTCGTCGAATCTGACACTCATTCCATTACATCGTCTTATTCCTTTGCGGGTACATGCTACCACTGCCCTAACCACTTCTGATCTTTTTATAGACATGTTGGGTACTGCTTCTTTGACTACAGCTACTACTGTGTCACCTGTACCGGCATATCTACGGTTGCCGGTTCCTAATACTCGAATACACATCGATTTGCGGGCTCCGCTGTTGTCTGCTACATCTGAATAACTTTGAGTTTGAATCGTTTAGTAATCGGGAAAAATAATAGGTTTACTTGTAGTATATTCGAGTGGAGGAAGATATATCCCACCAGAAATTTTTTTGTGATAATTGAATTGCCGTCGTCGCAATTCTTCTAACCCAATTGGAAAAGTGTATTGCTTCTAATAACAATCGGGGTGGCGACTTAGACGTGACCGTGGTTGTTATCACTATTATTTCTTCTTCATATCACTTGTTTTTTACCTTCCTGTTTTTAACAAATATCACAATTTTGCAGTAGTTATCACTCGCGTAGGCACGGGCATTTTGTGTGCAGCCATCGCCATGGCAGTTTTAGCTATATCTTCCGATACCCCACTTAATTCATAAATTATTCGGCCTGGTTTAATTGCGGATACCCAGTATTCCGGAGATCCCTTGCCCGATCCCATACGCGTTTCCGCAGGTCTCATTGTGATGGGTTTGTCGGGAAAAATGCGTATCCACAGCTTTCCGCCTCGGCGTGCATAGCGCGTTATTGACCTTCTCCCCGCTTCTATTTGTTTAGCTGTAATCCAAGCAGGTTCGAGGGCTTGAAGAGCAAATTTTCCGAAGGAGATGACGTTGCCACGGCTAGATACTCCCCTCAATCTTCCTCTATGTTGCTTACGATATTTAGTTCGTTTGGGGTTACAGTCGATATCGGTATAATCTATCAATCTCTGGTACAAAACCGGACGCGGGAGTCTCCCCCCAGCCAGCTCCTCATAAATTTGTTACCAAGTTACATATTTTGCAAATTTAGTTATATCTTTTATACATCTTTTTATGATTTTACTTATATTTATAAGTAGCAGTTAAAAAATTACTTGATATTAAATTCACGGGCGAAAATAAGCTCGATCTTAGAACTTATTTCTTGCTTTTCAGATATGGGCTTCTTTCGCCATCCCATTTTCCGAATCTCGACATTAATTAAATGAGATGAGTCAGATTTGGAAGTCCCCTCGTTGCTTCAGTCTCTTCTAACAAACGTTTTGGTCCCCCTCCCCGACGACGGAGCTTTTCACCCTATCCTAATATTGGAGAGTCAACGTTCCCAGTATTAATTGACTCAAAGCTCTACTTCAATTTGGAGATTGTGCCACATCACGCAGCTTCTCGGGGGTTGACCGGTTAACCATACGATTTCGACAAGTAAAAATTCAATGATTTCAATTTTTATTTATCGAACTAATCCTAACTTGATATTAGTTTCAGCTTCCCCATAAGAAAACTTTCTATGGATAGAAACTTCATTCGCGGTGAGATAACCCTAGCCTATCCGCAGCATTCATTTATTTAGTACTTGAAAGTAGGCGGTCCATTATCTTATCAATTAGTTTTTTTCATGGATAAAGAGATGTTGCTTGGACGAGTCGCACACTAAGCATAGCAAAGATCTTTTAGAGTTTGAAATGAAAAAGATTGAAATTATAATAGGATGAAACTGAATAAGGCTGTGTCAAAATTTATTAAATAGTTTTTCTTTCATTGAGTGGGGATCACCCAGTACCCCGAAATGTCCAAGTCTTTATGCCTAAAACCCCATGAATCGTCTGAGCCGGGTGGTAAAAATACCCTACACGGGCTTTAATGGTTTGGAGGGGTACCCGTCCCTCCCTGACCCACTCAACCCGAGCCATTTCACTACCGTTGAGTCGTCCGGCTATTTGGATCTTAATGCCTCTATCGCTAGTTCTTCCAACTAGTTCGATAGCTTTTTTCATAGTTCGCCGAAAGGGAACTCTATTTCTCAATTGTGAGGAAACATATTCCGCCAAGATTTTTGGTTCCCCATAAGGTTGGGTGACACTACTTAGTACTACCCGGAGCTTTCGACTTTCGACTCCTGAGATCTTTTCGACGTCTCCCTTCATTTGACTAATCCCCAAACTTCGTTCTTCAATGAGTAAATCAGGAAATCCTGTATGTATATCAACCCGAATGAGATCTGTTTTTCGTTGGATTTCGATATGTCCAATTCCGCCATAGTTTGTGGCGTCCTTCATATGTTTTGCAATATATCTTTCAACGGAGGTGCGTATTTGTCTATCTCCCTCGAGAAACTTTGGATAATCCTTTGTCCGCGCGAACCGATGAGAATAATGCTTCTAACTTACACCGAGTCGAAAACCAAGTGGATGAATCTTTCGTCCCGTATCTATTTTTCCTCAATTCCATATTAACATATTTATTATTTGGTAATTTTTTCTATAGTTTTGTTTAACTCTTCGACATGTTCTAATCTAATCAGTAAGTGTTTTATGTCGAATCACTCTTCCATCTCTCCAACAAAATTGGAGCTTGACTTAATGATTACTTTACAAATGGGTTTTTTGATCGGGTAACCTCGTCCCTGGGCTCGAGGGCGGAACCTTCTCAAATATGCGGAATTTTCGACTAAGGCCTCACTGATAAACAAATCAGACTTATCCAATCCAAAATTGGTATTGGCATTTGCCGCTGCAGAAAGAATCAATTGTGATATTAAATAACACGTCTTATGAGGCATAAATTCGAGTAATACAAGTGCTTTTCCGTACGAACAGCCTCGGATTCGATCAATAATCCGTCGTATTTTGATAGGTGACATGCGGATATTTCTACCCAGGGCTCTTGCTCCGACTTTTGACATCTTTTTGTTTTTCATGAAGTATAATTTCCTAATCAGCGACGAGATCCCTTATCATTTTTGGCATGTCCCCTAAAATTCCGGGTGGGTGTAAATTCCCCTGGTTTATGTCCCACCATGCGATCGGTTACGTAAATAGGTAGGTGCTCCCGCCCATTATGAACAGCAATAGTGTGACCGATCATGATAGGTACGACTGCAGAAGCGCGAGACCAAGTTAGAACCAACTTTCTCTCTTTTCGTATATTAAGGCTTCCAATTTCTCGTATTAAATGATTAGCTACAAAAGGACCTTTTTTTGATGAACGTGCCATGGCCGGTTAACCTCTTACTTAATATTTTCATTTATCAAAAACCTTTACGTCGACGAAGTATGAAGGGATTGCTGTATTTTTTACTTTTCCGACTTCTTTTTCCAAGTGTGATATGCCCCCAAGGGGTTGATGGCTTTTGCCTACCAATCGATGTCCTGCCCTCTCCCCCCCCGTGGGGATGATCCACAGGATTCGTAGCTGAACCTCTCACTTTAGGTCGTTTCCCTAACCAACGTTTGGACCCAGCTTTTCCCAATCCTTCGTTGGTAATGTCGATGTTTCCGATTCGCCCTATACTTGCTAAGCAATTTTGATATATTAAACGAATTTCGTTAGGAGGTAGTCTTAGCGTAGCAAGTTGACCTTCCTTTGCAATTACTTTTGCTGCCGTGCCGGCTGCTCTGACCGATTACCCGCCTTTCCCAGATTTCAATTCTATATTATGTATAATGGTACCTAAAGGTATCCTGGTTGAGGTAGACCCCCCCCCTCCTCTTACTTTTCCTTAAAAGGAAGAAAACGACTTGGGGAAACCCCTTCCCAAACTGCACAAGCCTCTTTCGAGGCATACAGCTTTCTGGATATAAAAGACACCGTTGCTGGGTCTCGGTAGTACCAAAAGGATGCCTACTGAAAAGCAAGTAATTTTTGGGCCATGTATGTTGTATCCTCGGCTTTTTCGCCCGCATCTGGCTTTCTTGTAAAAATTTAGTATTTCTTCGAGGATTTAGCAGCAGAATTAGTGACTTCGATGATTCGCGTTAGCATTAGTCAATGTTCAGGATAACTTAGGAAACTTCTTCTATCTGGCTTTGATATAATTTCAGCTCTACGTATCGATTTTCCGTGTGTTTCTGCAGCTTCGATGTTGCCTCCGACTGCCAAATCGACTGTTCCGAATTCGTATTTTTCGCAACTTCAGTATACGCACGGGGCGCCCTTCGTTGCCACAATTTTGAGATTGTTTATCTGTTTCCATATTATCTTACCTTTGCAAATTGATTTTTATTTAATCGCTTCATACTTTGGTTTAGCACGTGCTGTTGTCCCTATTGAGTTGCCCCAACCAGGTTTACTCCATATTATTTGGTAACTTTGAAGTAGTGCTGGGTTTACGGGCCCAGCTTACAACCCGACCGATTAATTTCGGAATACGCAAATCAAGTATTCAATCCGCACTCAGAGGTAGGGCATTTCCAACTGAAATGGGTGCGTCAGGGCTAGATGTTGTGATATCTCCAACCCCCACTCCCCGTGGATGCAAGATGTATCCTTTATCACCATCGGTGTAGTTGATCAAACAAATGAAAGCATTTCTATTGGGATCGTATTCAATACTGGCTACTCTTCCAGAAACATTTAATTTGCCTCGCCGAAAATCGATTTCGCGGTATAAACGCTTGTGTCCGCCCCCCCTATGTCTACTCGTAATGATTCCCACATTGTTGCGACCACTTCTAGATATTCTACGACAAGTCAATCGTTTGTGAGGCTTAGATTTTGCTGCTTCCCCAAATTGCAGAATGGCCCGATTCCGGGTGCCTGGAGTATACGCCTCATATAGTCATATGGCCATACTTACTTTTCCTCTTTATGTTTATGCGTAATCTTTTATTTGGCGGGAAAACAAACTTTTCCCAACTATCAGTTTAGAAATAGTGGAATGAGATAATTAGCTCGAAGTCTAACAATCATTTTTTTTTTACTTGTAAAATTCGAACTCCATTTCTTTTTGTTTTTATTTCTTGTTCGACTACTATTGATACCTCCTACTTTGACGTCGAAGAATTGTTCAACCCACTTTTTCATTTCGGTTTTAGTTAACTTTGAATCTACGTAGAAGGTGTATTGATTTTGCTGCAACAAACGAATAGACTTTTCGGTAATTAATTGGTTTTTGAATTTTTCCATAATATCTTTCCCGCTTTGTCTATTTCACTTCAATTATTTATCCTTCTTCTAACTTCTGCTTCTTTTATAACTCCTGTATAGTCTATTAGTTTGACTTTCTCTACCATCAACCTTCGATCTACTTGTAAAACAAGTAGATTTTGAATTCTCCCTTCTTTTTTTTTTTATTTTCCGTTTTTCTTTTTTATTTGCATCCAACAGGAGTTGAACCTGTGAATTCGCCAATTATGAGTTGGGTGCTTTAACCGTTCAGCCATGGATGCCAATCAATATTAGTATACCGAAATCGGTAAAACTTCGTCAAGGAATGGAATGCTCGTCAAGGAACGAAAAAAGTCGCAATTTGTCTCTCCCGCCTGGCGTGTGTGCCTACCAATTCAACAAGTAGTTTTAGTTGTTGAAAGGATTCCGGTGAAAAATGAAGAAGTACAAACAAGCAAGAAAGAATTCGATACGAAATTGCTGGTGGGTAATCTAACCAAATGATGAGGGATTCCTCGAGAAGTTAAGAATTAGTTTTCATATTGAATGATTCTAAATTATTCAAGTAAGAATGGGTTTGAAACATACACGAGGAAGGTTCTGGGAGCAATATCGGTTGTGAATCTCTTACGAACCAAGAGCCGTGTGAAGTAAGAATTTCATGCACGGTTCCGAATGAGCGGAAAGATCGGAAATCTTCTTTTCGACTCTGACTCTCCTATACCAGTCGTTGCTTTTTTCTCTGTTACCTCTAAAGTAGCAGCTCCAGCTTTATTTACGCGACTCTTCGGTCTAATTTTTCCACATTTCTCTAATGAGTGGCATATCGTGGTAGGATTATTAGCTACTTTTAGCATGATACTAGGAAATCTAATTGCCGTTACTCAAATAAGCATGAAACGTATGCTAGCTTATCCCTCTATAAGCCAAATTGGATATATTATGATTGGAGTACTTGCTGCAGACCCGGAGAACGGTTACGCAAGTATGATAACTTATACGTTTATTTATATACTCATGAATCTGGGAACTTTTGCTCGTATCACCTCATTTGGTTTACGAACCGGAACTGATAATATTAGGGATTACGCGGGATTATATACGGAGGATCCTGTTCTAACATTCTCTCCGGTTTTACGTTCACCATCCCTAGGGGGTATCCCTCCACCATCCGGTTTTTTTGGTAAACTCTATCTCTTCTGGCATGGATGGAAAGCTGGTTCGTACCCATCAGTCCTGGTAGCGCTCGTCGCAAGTGTCATTTCTATCTATTATTATCTTAAAATAATTAAATTAATGTTCACTGGGAAGAATGGTAGGAGCGATGCATCCACAACTTATATACGAAATTCATTAGTTTCTCCATCAATTTCAATCTCAAAAAGTTCTGTTGAAATAGCTATGATCATTCGTGCACTAGCATCAATCCTATCGGGTATATTGATAGATCCCATTATCGGGATCACACGGAATACTTTATTCTAGACTCACTTCTTGTGATGCGAACTCTTTTTCTTTCGAATGATTTTTACTAGAAGCCGGTTCTGCTGCCCCAACTAGTCTGTCTCTGCAACTTACGAAATAGTTATATCTTCTTCGATAATTGATCTTGACATTTTCCTATCTAGCTTGTATTTGTCTTTTCGCACCCGGAATCACTTGCTGGGAAAATGATCACCCGTCTACTGCGGGGGAGATATAAGTATTTTCGCGCGATGCACAGCTGGGGTTGGGCAGTAACAACCCATGCTGCTACATCCAAATATTTAGGCGGAAAGAGAATGCCTATCTTTCTTGCCTCTTCGTATGGTATTATTTTATTGATGCCGAAAAAGAGACTCTAACTCTATGTAGGAAGAGGCAATCAACCACCCCTTTAGAATGATTGATTGCGGGCGAGAGTAGATTCGAACCCTCGGCCGTCGTCAGTATGAAGTGGAACCTTACCACTCCATGAAGAAGCAATGAGTAATGAAGAAGGTCCAGGTACTTCATCTAAACCTGACCTGAGTGGAGGTGGAGTCTCCCAGTTAGTAAATTTGGTAAAAAAGAGATGAAAATTCGGTTCAGCAGTTGACAGGCATAGAAATTCTTCATAAAATAGAGTTATGTTGGTGAGCGTAGCTACACCATTTCTCCCTGCTTTCGCAGAAAGGATAGACATACTAGACTCAAAATCTAGTATGGCATAGTACGTAGGTTCAAAATCCTACGCGAGGCGTACAGAGGTCTCTCATTTATGAGAGAAGTCTCTCAACTTCTTGCTTCTAACCATTGGTCGACTCGACTTCCATGCCTGTCTCCTCGAGTGAAGAGACACTGGAAATGTCTCTCCGACTCGAGAGACGAGTGGGTCCCATTGCAGATATATGTGAGGCGGTAAGTCCCACCTCTTCTTCTTTGTCTTTCCAAACCAAGACTGGGACGGAAAATCCTAACATCCGAAAGTATTGGAGCGAGACCCAATACTCAAGGAATAGTCTTACAAATAGAAAAGAGATAAAAAGAGATAAAAAAAAAAGAAACAAAAAAGGACGACTGAGACATGAGCGCGATTCTTATAAGAAATTATAATGTAAATGAGATGAACCAGAAATCTTAGTAGTTGGTTGCTTGGTGTCTCAAAACAAAAAAAGGATGGGACTCAAAATCCCATCCTTTTTTTTGTTTCCAAAGGACTCCAAATCCTCTGAATGGGACTCGAAATTCCACCCATAAGCCCAGCCCGTAAGGGCCATTTCTTCCATCTACCTTACCGATACCTTCATCTCGATCTTGCTTGATATTGCTTAATCCTGCCTCTAAGTCAGATATGAAAACCCCCATACCCTCTAGCGGTAGAGAGAAAAAGAACCATCAGAGGGGAGGGAAAAACCGACACGTCAAAGTTAATCAGCGCAAAATTTTGTGGATCCGTGGGGGGGACTGAGAGCCACGGAACATACCTCTTTGTTTTTGGGACTGAAAACCACTAATCCCAGTAAATATGGGATAATTATTAAAATCCTCAACAAATTATCGCGCTATCGTCTACCTCCCTTTCTTCGGAGCTTTTCGCGCGGCAGCATGTTCGACTTGGGTTGCCTGGTGTAATTTCTGGATTACATTACGGCAGGATCTTTCACTCGTACGGGCCGTCAAAGCCTCGATCTTTAAAGATTGGGCGGCTATGCTCTGCTTATGTCGGAGTCAACCCCTATAGTATAGGGAGAGTCCATTCAGGTGATCCCTAGGTTGCGCATCTGGTAGTTGACCAGCCGCTTGGTGCTGCGTACATAGAACAAGTTTATCACGAAAAATACTGTAGGGTTGGCCGCACGTGAGTAATAGCGCTCGGACCCAGGTGCCTCCATCCCACAAACTGGGGGGAATTACCTCGCTCCCGTCGCGTACGACTAGCCCTGCGGCGAGCAGATAATCCCCGTGCTATAGTTGCGTCAACAGGAAAGATCTCTGGGAGAAGCGCGAAAGAATCATGCTCAAATATTCCGAAAAGGGAAAAGTCGAAGGAGTTTGAATTACCACTAGTACTAGGCAGAAAAGTCCACCTGCTAATAAGACGAATAAGAGTTCATCCTCGCTCATATTCTTTGATGAATCGTTTCGCGGGTTCGTTGAATATTGGTGATTGCTCCTAATACTAATACTTAGGGCAGTTCAAGTTCAGTCGGTTGACTACAGCACCGAGCGCGTTGGCGACTTCTCGTTCCCCCGGGCGAGGAGGGATTCGAACCCCCGACACCGTGGTTCGTAGCCACGTGCTCTAATCCCCTGAGCTACAGGCCCCGACTCCATTGGATCCGTTCCGAGATTCACCGAAATAGACTGGGCTGGAACCACCTTCTTCTCTCCTCCATCTATCTATTCTTATTCTGGAGGTTGGTGAAGACGCGTAAGCCCGAGACTCCCTCCATTCATCGGTATTTCTTCTCTCACTGAGAAAGGATGTTCCACATGGAGTTCCAAATAGAGATGAACCCTACGAGAATGAAGGGCATTCCATTTTTTTTATTCTGGCGTCGAGCTATTTTTCCGCAGGGCCCCCCCTGCAGTATTGTTACCGCGGTAGAGTTTCACCACCAAGTTCGGGATGGATCGGTGTGGTTCCCCTACGCCTGGGACACCAGAATATCAACCCTTGAAAGAGGATACGCATAGAATGGGGAAGAACTGATCAGCTTGAGTCTACGACTCCGGCCCGAAAGCGGCCCGGAAGACACACCAGAAGTAGGGATGCACTTTCCAAACAATCTCCTGACCCGCTTCTTCCTCTATCCCTTGGATTTGGATAGAGGAAGAAGCGGTACGAAGTTTTATTTCAGACCCCTACATTAATAATTGATAGGCTTGCTGTCACACAACCAAAGACTAGTGGCATTGCCTGATCAATTTGATCAAGTTTTGCGGGAACAAAGTTCAAACCTCTCGGTCTGTTAGGATGCCTCAGCTGCATACATTACTGCACCTCCACTTAGCA